TTATGACACCTCACCACGTTTTATTTAATTTAGCTCTTTTATCTAATTATTTATTATTATTTAATTTTTATAAAATAATTGTACAATATCTAATAAGTATTATAATTTAATCATTTAGTTAATTAATATAATCTTATTTAATTTAAATCAATAATTATTTATTATATTTTTTTTTATTATAATTAACATAATTTGCTTTATTATTTATATAATTAATATATTAAAGATAATAATAAATTTAATTAGAAATATATCCTTACTTAAAGTAAAATAAAATTTCATAAATAATATAAATTATTTATTTATATTTATATTATAATATTGAAAAGTTATATCTTATTTATTTATTTATTTAATACGGAATAGAGGTGAGTCGAACACCTAAGGGAGTTACCCGAACAATTAGCAATCGTCTTAACTTACCAATGTAAACTATTCCTTATATAATTATTTTATTATATATTTAAAATTTTAATATACTTAACATTAGATTTAATAATAGATTTATTAGATTTATCTTATATTTTATAAATCTTTAACTCTTTAACTTTTATTTATTTATTTATTTATTTATTTTATTTAATTAAGAATTAAATTTAATTAATTGATAATTTTATTTTTATATTTTTTTATTAATAATTTATAATTTTATTTAAATTAAACAACCAAATAATAATTAATTAAATTTAAAACTTTAATATATATTAATATTTATTTTTTACATTAAATATTTTTACTTTCCTACTTTAATTTTTTATTAAGATTTATTAATTTTATACGTAGAATTTATCAGCCTTTATCAGAATTGAACTGACACTGACTACTTGAAGGGTAGTTGTACGACCATTATACTAAAAGGCCTTATTTATTTTTAACTAATTTAAACTTTCTACTTATATACTTTTATTTTGTATTATAATTAATATATAATAATTATAATTAAAATATAGCAATTAAATTATAATAAATCATCTTACTAAATAAATTTATATATTTAAACAATTAAATAATTTATATCAACTAAATTAATTAATTACATATTTATTAATTTAGATTTTATTTAAAACATAGTTTAAATAAATTTATAATATAGGACATACATTAATTTATAATTAGTGTATTTATATAAATAAAATATATAATTAATATAAATTAATATAATGTTATTATAATATTAATAAATTTAATATATTATTATTAAAGTTTACTATTTTATTTTTCCAATTAGCGAAATCAGGAATTGAACCTAATCTAACAGTTCATGAGACTGTTGTGCTAAACCTTTACACTATCTCGCTTTTTAATTAATTTAATATATTTATATTTTTATATACAATTATTTTATTTATTAATATTTAATATTTTAATTTATTCTTAAAGTTATACTAAATTTATTTGTATTATAAATTATTTTAAATTTAATTTTAGATAAATATATTATTTTATTTATATTTAATTTATTTATTTTAATACTAAAATATAAAATAAATATAGTGCAATATATAATAAATTATATTTTACAAGGTATAAATTTATATTAAAATATTTAAATATTTTATTTATAATACAAGGTAAATAAAGTAAATATTTATTTTTTATTTAATTTAAATCATACTATAATTTTATAAAACAATTATTTAATTACTCTTAATATTTAAAATATATATATTATTAAATATATTATATTAATAATATGAACACTATCTTTGAAACATGATTACGAACAAAGAGACTCGAACTCTTAAGGAACTACTTCCACTCCTGCTTAAGAGGAGATTGTTTACCAAATTTCAACATGTTCGCTATTATATTTATTTTTTATATAGGTTTAATTTAATTTTTATTTATAACTTATTTAAGGCCTTAAGAGGATTTGAACCTCTGTAAAAAATATTAACAGTATCTCGCTTAAACCACTCAGCCATAAGACCTAATTTACTAATCAATAAAATAATATGATTAAGTTATAATTATCATATACTTTCTTTTAACTATTAATTTACCAAAAATAAATAATATATAATTATTATTTATAAAAGAATTATAAATAAAATGCTAATTTATTATTAATATATTATAATTAATATTAGTATTAATATAAGTATTAATATTAGTATTAGTATAAATATAAAAATTAATATTAATATAATAATCATTATTAGTAATTATTAAATTATTATAATAATAAATACTATAAAATAATTTGTATTATAATTTGTATTTACTATTATAAATTAAATAAAATTTAAATTATTTATTTAATGTTTAATTTGCTTATTATTAATAATAATGTATAACTAATATTATTAAATTCAGAATATAAGAAAATTATGAAATATAATTAATACTTTATTTTACTATTAAAATATGGTAGGCGCGACTCGAACACGCTATATGTCTCCCACCCAAAGGGAGCGACTAGCCAACTTTGTCATCTACCATTTTACTTTATTTATATTTAGTTTTTTTTATATTTAAAGAATTAATATTTATTAATTAAATAGTTTATCTACTAAAAATAAAACATAAATTCATTATTATTCTCTTTTATAAATATAATTTATGTTATTTATTAATAATTAATTTTATTAAAACTATGAGTTTATATAATTAGATTTAATAAATTACTAGAATTTAAATTTATATCTAAATTTGAGGAGAATATTATTTTACTTATTAAAGCTAAAAGAACATTATTAATTTTTATAAATTTTATTATTTAATATGGGGGTTAATTTAGTTAATTTAATATTTTAAAATTAAACAGTTTTAATTAAAAAATATATATATGTTAATACTTATAAAAATAATAATTATAAGATATATAATAATAAAGTTTAGTATTAAGTGATAATTTAATATTTTTCTTCTTAATTGAATTATTTTACCTAATTTAGGATATTTTATTTCAAGATTAAAATATTTTATTAATAAATCTCCATAATAAATAATTATTACAGAATTAATTGCAAAAAATATTATTAAATAACCAAAAAAATTAAATAAGCAAGCGTGTTGTTCTATAGTAAGAGTTGTTAAAAAATCTTTATAATTAATATAAAAATCATTTAAAAAAGAAAATATATTACTTTCAATAATATTAGATACTTCAGAAGATAATTGATTACTTGTTTCAGTAACAACTTCAGTCACCTTTGATTGAGCTATTTTTAAATTCTCAATAGAACGATCTAAATCTTGTTTAGCTAATTCTTTTATTATTGGAGTTAAAGAATTATCATTAATTTTATCTAATAATTCTTGAATTTTATTTGCTTCTTGATTAATTTGTTTAACACCTTCAATTACGCGTCCTATTGAAGCTTCATATCCAACTTTTAAATTATTATTTTCTATACTATTTTCATACATTTTTTTAATAATTCAGTTTTCTCAGCATCAAATTTGCTTCTTAATATTTCAGTAAGAAATATATATGATTGTTTTCTACTAATTAACCAACTATCTAAAGTTACAGCACTCATAATAGAAGGAATAAGATAACTAGTTAAAAAAAACTTTTCCAATTATTCATTTTATTTTTGGTTTTGTTTTAAGTCCTTAAATACTAGTAATAATTTATGTTACATTTTATGCAAAGCAGAGGTTGTATTCCTCTTTAAAATATGGGGGGGTTATATAACTAGTTTAAAATAAAAACAAAATTAAATTATCATAAACTTATTTTAATTTTTAAGAATAAAGAATTCTATTAGAAGAATAATAATTATATCTTAAATATTATTATTTCATTTAAATTAACACTAAGATAATTTATTACTATAATAATTATTCATATTTTTATATGCATTTATATTATATACATAATTTTAATATAAAATAATATTTAGAAAGTTTATAAATTTATGTTTAACTAGATTAATTTGTTTTAATCAAATAACATTTAAGATAACAATTTATCAATTATTACAATCTTAGTTTATTAAAATAAAAAGTTATTTATTATGTTTAGAATTATTTATAAATTATAAGTTATAATTTATAATTAAAATATTAATGTTTAGATGGTCTAGAAATGAAAATAGGTGCAATCATTGCTAATAATAAAATTACACTAGTTATAATTAAAAATATTGCTCCGTAAGTATACAAACCATGTCCAATAGCTTCAACTTGCAAGAAATTAGTAAAGTTAGTATCAGCTATATAAGGATTAAATGTATTAAATACAGTAGTTAAGGAAGATATTTCATTATTCAATAATAAAGCATTCATATTAGTTAACATTCCTAATAAATTAGATAAAGATGATACATTATTAAAACTAAAAGGCATAATAGTAAATATTTCATAAATAAATAAAGATCCTATTGATAATGCCAATGGTAAATTTTTAGTATATTGACTACCAGTTTCTAAAATATCAGTTAATTTAATGTTGATCATCATTATAATGAAAAGGAATAAAACCGCAATAGCTCCAATGTAAACTATGATATAAGAAATACCAATAAATCCTATACCTAATAAAATTAAATATCCAGCTGCATTACAAAACACAGATATTAGAAAAATTACTGCTATAACTGGATTTTTAGATGTAATAACTAACACACTTGATAATAAAGTTCCGAAAGCTAATATATCAATAAAAATATTTCTCATTATTATATTTTTTATTTTTAAGTCTGCGTAATTAACGCTCGATTATTATTAAATTTATTATCTTTATTAAAATTATTTAAATTATTAATATTATTAAAGTTATTTAAATTATTAATTTATTAAATCAATTTATAAATAATTAAACAATTAAAATTAACAATAATTATTCAGATAATTAAATTAAAAATATTAATTTATTACTTTTCAAAATAATTTATATTATTAGATTTATTTATATAAAAATATATTATTAAATAAATAAACTCACTTAAAATATCTAATAATTAATAAAATATTAAATAATAATAGTAAATTTAATTAATTTAATTTATAAACGACAAAAGACTACATACAAGAGATTAAATAAACTCAAGTAGGTTTAACCTAGAATAAGTGACCTTTAATTAATATTTATATTTATATTTATATTTATAATAAAAGGCAGGGTGACTTAGCACAGTAATTAAAAATTTATTTAATAAAAATATATTTTAATATAATATTTAATAAGTAAGCCTATTATATTTTTATTCTTTTCAATTTAAATAATTATTTAATTATTCATGTATTGAATATATATATAAATTATATTATATTATACTAATTAAAATTGTAGTATTATTATTGTAATATTAAGATTTATAATAATTATTAATCAATTAATTTTATAAATAAAATATTATAAATACTAATAATATATTTAATTTAACATTTAATTAGAATAATTATTAAATTGAATTTATGGGGGGTTATATAACTAGTTTAAATAAAAAGATAATTATTTAAGTTAAATAAAATATTAAACCATATTAAAATTAATCCTTATTTCAGTATTACTAATTATAATTTATAATTATTCATAGAATAAATTTAAATAGTTTACAATCTTCCACTTAATTTGTATTATTTTTATGTATTTAATTATGTTTATTTTATTTAACAAATATTATATTACTTTATATAACTTTATATTTATATAACTTTATATTAATTACCAAATATAATTTATAAAACTAATAATTATTTAACAAATAATATTTAAATATATAAATATTAAACTTAAAAAGTATATAATAAAGAAGATACAGTAATATGTAGAGAATCTAATAAAACGTTAGGTAATATACCTAAAGAAATAGTAGGTATTAATAAACTAAGTAATATTAAAAATTCTCTTCTATTAATATCTTTAATTATTTTAATATGCGGTGATAAATTACCATAAGATAATCTATTATATAAAAATATTGAATAACATGCAGATAAAACTATACCTGTAGCACCTAAAGCAGAAATTATAGGATTTCTTTCCCATATACCAATTAAAGATAATTGTTCACCTAAGAAATTTAAACTTAAAGGTATACCAGTATTACATAAAGTAAAAATAAAGAACATAATAGAAAAAATTGGCATATAAGTAGCTAAACCTCTAATATAATTAATAATTCTAGTTCCAGTTCTATCGTAAATAATACCACCCACACAAATAAATAAAGCAGGGGAAACAAAACCATGAGCGATTGCTAATAAAATTGCACCTTCAATACCTTGAATATTATTAGAAAATAAACCTAAAACTACAACTCCCATATGAGCAATACTACTATAAGCAATTAGTCTTTTAGTATCTTGTTGAATAATAGTAGATAAACTGGCAAAAATAATAGCAATAATAGCAAAAGTTTGAACTAAAGGACCAAAAAAATTAGAAGCATCAGGTAAAAAATTAATTAACACTCTAAGATAACCATAAGTTGCTAATTTTAAAATAGTAGCTGCTAATATAATAGATCCTGCTAATGGACTATCACTATGAGCTTTAGGTAACCAAATAGTAAATGGATAAAGAGGTGTTTTAACTGCAAAAGCTAAAAAAAAACCTAACCATAATATTTTTTGATATTCTAAACTAATATCAGATAATGAAATTAATTGGAAATCTGTTGAACCTAAAAAACTATAAATTAATAATATACATAATAACATAGGTAAACTACCAGCTAAAGTATATAGAAAAAATAAGAAAGCAGATCTAAATCTATTTTCATCGTGACCGAAAAGAATAATAACTATAAATAATATTGGTAATACACTTTCGAAGAAAATATAAAATAATAATAAATCCAGTGATACGAACGCACATATCTGTAAAGTTTCTAACATTAAAAATGATATAAGGAAAAATTTTAAATTTTTAGTAATATTTGTATAACTTGAAAGTAAAGCTATTGGAGTTACAAATGTAGTCAATAATACGAAATAAAGAGATATACCATCTATACCTAAATTAAAATGACAAAAACTTAATTGATTAAATTCATATATAAATTGATATTGAGTAGTATTTGAATCAAATTGAATCCACATAAAAATAGAAATAATTAAATTAATAAGTGAAGTTGAAAGAGCTATAATTTTCATTTTAGATTTATTATTAATGGAATCCTCTTGAATTGGTATTAATATTAAAGAACCTATTATAGGTACAAGCAGTAATAATGTAATCATTTTTATTTATTTATTTTATTTATTTTATTATTTTTATTTTTTAAATTTTTATTTATTATAATTAACCTTTATTTCATATATTACTTATTTATTTTTAAAAGGTAAATTTATAATAATTATCTCATTTATTAATTTATATTTATAAAAGCTTTTATTTATTATTATTAATATTTCTATTACTATCTTTATTGTTATTTATATTTTATTTTTAATAAATATTTATTATTTTTAATTAATTATTTATTTTAATAATTTATGTTTATATTACCATTATATTATTCAATTAAATAATTATAAAGTGAATACTATTATTTAAATAAGTTAATATTAGTTAAAATAAATTATTTTATTTATTAAATGAATAGATTAAAGTAAATTTAATAAACAGTTAAACATATAATTATCTAATTATTTTAATTAGAAGAAATATTTAATATTATGTATAAATTAAGTAAATATAAATATAAATTTAAATTAAAAATAATATATTATTAATATTTAAATAAAGTATTATTTTAAATTGTTGGGGTTATAAATATATTATAATTAGTTTAAAAAATTTTTATTTTAGTTTATTTTAGTTTATTTTAGTTTATTTTAGTTTATTTTAGTTTAATAGATTAATTACTATATAAATTATTTAATTATTTTAATTATAAAAAATATTACTATTAATTTTAAAATTTAATTTAGTTTTAAATATAGATAACATAAAATATAATTTTTAATTTTGTAGTATGTATTAATATTTGTAATATTTGTAATTAAAGAATTAAAACAATTAGTTATTTAATTTATAATTTGATGGTATTAATACTAAAACTAAACTAGCTAAATATATAATTACTAATCTAATTTCACTAAATAAAGATGTATCAATTAATATAGGAGCAAATACTAAAAATAATAATGATAGTAAACCTAAAGTAATATAAAGTGAATAAGTGGTTACAATTCCAGTATCTAATTTAGAAATATTAAATCCAGTATCAGTTAAAGTAGAAGATAAACCATAAGGTCCTACAAGTTCTATTACACCTCTATCAAATATTTTAGATATAATATTACCAAGTTTTAAACCATTACTTATTATATAGTAATTATAAATTACATCAAATAAATATTTATTATTTAAAAAAGTATAAGCTTTTCGTCCTAATGAAGTTTCAGTTAAATTAATTATAAAATATGGATTTTTATTATATAAATAAATAGCTAAAGTAGCTCCAAATAAAGTAAAAATAGAAGGTAATAATTTAATAATTAAAGGTAAACTAAATTCAGCTTCAATCATAGCTATATTATTAGGATGAATAAATAAAGAATTACCAAAGAAATCAGAACCTACTCCTACAAATAAATCTGAAAATACATAACCAAAAAATATACTAAATAAAGCTAAAATAAATAAAGGTATAATAACTGATAAATTAGCTTCATGAGAATTTAAATATACTATTTTAGATCCATTTGGTACTGTTAAAAATACAAGACTTATTAATCTAAATGAATAAAAAGCAGTTAAACCAGCAGTAATAGTACCTAAAATATAAGCATAAGTACCACTAAAACTATATTGTCCATAAGCTAATTCAATAATTAAATCTTTACTGTAGAAACCTGTTAACCAAGGAGTAGCTAGTAATGATAAAGTACCTACTAACATTATTGAATAAGTAAACGGTAAGAAATTTATTAAACCTCCCATTCGTCTTACATCTTGTTGATCTGCAAAACTATGGATTACTGCTCCAGCACCTAAGAATAATAATGCTTTAAAGAAAGCATGGTTAACAACATGCATTAAAGCTACATTATATTGTGATAATCCAACAGCCATTACCATATAACCTAATTGTGATATAGTAGACATAGCTATAATTCTTTTTAAATCATTTTGTACTAGACCACAAGTAGCAGCAAAAAAAGCAGTAGATGCACCAACTAAAGTAATAACTAATAATGCAGTAGAACTAAATTCTAATAAAGGTGATGATCTAAGTAGTAAATATAGACCAGCTGTTACCAATGTAGCCGCATGAATTAAAGCACTTACTGGTGTTGGACCTTCCATACTTCCAGGTAACCAAGAATGTAATGGTATTTGACTAGATTTAGCCATAGCTCCTGATAATAATAATAAAGCAATTATTGTTATTGCTGTTTCATTTACAATAGGGGCTATACTAAATACTGTAGCATAATCTAATGATCCAAATAATGCAAATATTGCAAAAAATCCAATACTTAATCCCATATCACCTACTCTATTCATTGTTAAAGCTAATATAGCGGCTTTATTAGCTTGTAATCGAGTGAACCAGAAATTAATTAATAAATAAGAAACTATACCAATACCTTCCCAACCTACAAACATAACAAAATAATTAGCACCGGAAACTAATAATAACATAAAGAAAGTGAATAGTGAAAGATATGAGAAAAATCTTTGATTGTGAGGATCTCCAGACATATAATCAGTAGAAAATATATGGATTAAGGATGAAATATAAAGAACAGGAATAAACATTGATACAGTTAGTTGATCAAATAAAAATTCCCAAGATATAGACATAAATTCTGAATCTACCCAACTAACTAAATTAATTGAAACAGGTGAACCGCAAATACCTACCTCATAAAAAGCTATAGATGCTAATAAAGAAGATAAAATTAAACAAGTACATGTTATAAGATGTGCTCCAGTTACACCTATTTTTCTTCCCATGAATCCTGATACTATAGAACCTAATAAAGGTAAAATTAAAATTGAAAGATACATTATGTTCTTAGTGATATATTTCCTCTTAATCTATAAAAAGCTACAAGAATACTTAAACCTATTACTGATTCTGCACCAGCAATAGAGATTATATATATGCTAAAGGTTTGACCTACATTATCATCAAATCCGAATGAACTTATTAATACTAATAAAGTAACAGCTAGTAACATTATTTCTATGGCTATAATCATCAAGATAATATTTTTTCTATTTAAAATAAAACCTAAAATACCTATTAAAAATAAGAATAATGACAGATTCATAGTTATATATATTTTGTATCTTAACCTAAAAGTCCCTGTAATAATTAAGGCATATATTTATTTTTATATATTATATTTTATATATATTTAATTTTGTTTTTATTTTTTTTTTAATTATTTTATTTTTAATTAATTATTATTTAATGTTTTTACTAATCTTGTTAAATTTTTTATTATAATTATATTTTTATTAATATTATTTTATTATTATTTTTATAATATTATGAATATTATTTTTATTATATTATTTATATTTAGAAGATTTTATTTAAATTATATAAATTAATTAATAAATTAAGCACCACCCCAGAAATATACAGCTAAAAATAAAAATAGCCAAACGATATCAACAAAATGCCAATAAAGTATACCAGCTTCATGTCCTTGATGATGTGTATCTGTTAAATGATAATTTATAATTCTAATAAAACCTACTAATATAAATATTGTACCAACAATTACATGTAATCCATGTAGACCAGTTGAAGCATAAAATGCTGAACCGTATACTCCATCAGACATTGTGAATGCTGCTTCAGAATATTCATAATATTGTAAAGCTGTAAATATTACAGCTAATATAATTGTAATAAATGTACCTATAATAGCTCCTTTTCTATTTCCTGCTATTAAGGCATGATGTCCATAAGTTACAAAAGCACCAGATGATAATAATAAAAAAGTATTAAGTAATGGGATAGCAAAAGCATCTAAAGGTGTTATCCCTAAAGGAGGCCAAGAACCTCCAATTTCTATCGCAGGTGTTAAACTTGAATGAAAGAATGCCCAGAATATTGATAAAAAAGCAAAAACTTCACTTACAATAAAAAGAACTACACCTATTATTAGACCATTTTTAACTTCTTTTGTATGGTTACCTAATAATGTACCTTCTGTGATTACATCTCGAAACCAAAGTGCCATACCTGAGGCTGTTAAAATAAAACCTAAATTTAATAATAAGCCGCCATTGGCAAAGCCATGCATGTACATTACTGCTCCTATAGTCATACTTAATAAGGAGAAACTAACTAAAATAGGCCAAGGTGAAGGGTCTACTAGATGAAAAGGAAAATATTGAAATTTATTTCTTAAATTTATACTATTCATAATTATTTAATATATTTGTTTATTTATTTATTTATTTATTTATTTATTTTTATTGATACCAAGGAATAGATTAACTATTATTAACTAGAGTAATACGATCAAATGGAGTGTTTAATATTATAATTAATTTATTATTTATTAAATGAAACTTGTGCTAGTAATAGTTCGATATAAAATGTAAAAACATTATAGTTGGTTACTTAGATTAGATATTAATTTTTTATTGGACTTGAGTCTTCTATACTTTTATTAAGATATGATTTATAACCGTAATAAAAAAGAAAAATAAATTAATTTACTATTCTATAATATTATTAAATAAAGAGGTAATATATGTTTTTATTTATTTTATTTACTATTTATTATTTACTAAATTAATAAAGGAATTATATAACCTTGCTAATTTATATTTTTCCTCTTTTTTAATTTGTTTTAATTATTTATTATTTAATTAAAATTTTATTACAATTCAATTATTTTAATATTTTATAAAATTATATTTAATCTTTGATTTGCTTATTTAATAATAAATTTAAAATTTTAATAAAGGTAAGCAACAATATTAAATTTTCTTATAATTATATTACCTTTATTTAATAAATATATTAATTATGTGTATTTAAATATTTAGATGATTATGAAAACACCACTTTATTATATCAAGAAAATAAATTACTATAAGATAATACAAATAATATATATTGCTGTTAATAATATAGATATATTATTTGTATTTATAACCTATATTTGTAAACCTTTTTATCTAAAATATTATTCATTTTTACTTTAACTTATTCTACAACTTATAAAGTATTATCTATAGAATCTTTTTATTTCACTAATAATTTTTATTATTGTTTTATTTTTGTATATTATAATAAATTATATTTAATTATTTATTATTATTATTATTATTTATTTTAAATCATTAATATTTTTTTTTATTATAATTAACAAAGGAAGTGGAAGGGGGGTTATGTTAATTAGTATTTATTATAGAAATATTATTCTTATTATTTATGAATAAAGTAATAAGAAAGCAATCATTAAAGAGAACAATCCAGTAGCTTCGGCTAAAGCGAAACCAAGGATTGCAAAAGTAAATAATTGTCCTCTTACTTGAGGATTTCTAGCTGTAGAAGCGATTAAAGAAGAGAAGATTAAACCGATTCCGGCACCTGCTCCAATTAAACCTGAGCAAGCTAAACCTGCACCTATGTATTTTGCTGCTGCTAACATATTAAATAAAGTTTCATTTATATTAGATAGCGTCTAACATATATAATGATTTAAATTATATACCCTTTTATATTATTAATAAATACAAAATAATAATTAAAATATTCAAATAAAATAATAATAAATAAAGTAGTATTAAGATAATACAATTACTTCTAATCAAATAAAATTAAGTACAGTCTAATAATAGTACTTAAGTAGATATAAGAAATAAAATAATAATACATATTTAGTTAATTATATATCTATAATTGATCCTCAAATATGTATTAACCATAGTATAGATTATTTTAATATTTAAAATGAGAAAAATAATTCTAATATATAGAAAAAATATTACTGTAACATAATGTTTATACAAAAATAGATAAATTTTACAACAAATAAGGTTTATGAATAAACACTAAACCATTATAATTATATCTAAAATATATAATCAAATTAAATATTTAATTAACTCTAATAAAAATTTAATAAATTAAATTTATCAATCCCCTAAATTAACTTAAATTAAAATTTTTCCCTCATTTTATCTTATTATTAATTTGATTTTATTTGAATATGTTAATTTGTCCTTTTCTTTTAATAGTTTAGTAAATATAATATTTTATTAATAAATATCCAATAAATATACCCAAAATAGAAAACAAATTAAATATATTAAATATAAAATATTATTAACATAATTTATTATATTATTAATATATGCAAGTTTAATTAAATTTATTTGCTTTATTAAATAATATTTATTCAGAGTGTATATTTTTAATTTAATAATTATTCTTAGTATATTATAATTAATATAATTTAACTATTATATTTTTATAAAATAAATTATAAACAAATAAAAATTAATTAATTAAATAAGTATACAATATAAATATATTTACTTTAAACCGAAATTTAAATATAATTAAAAAATAAAATAAAAAATATTAAATAAATATTATATAAAGTATAATATTTTAAATAATATATAAAATTATTATGACTAACCTTTAACATCAAGTCTTCAATAAATTAGTAATGCTAAACTAAATACTTTACAGTAAATTACATTTGCATCCTATCTAGAAATGTTCTATTTCTTAATTAAACGGAATTTATAATCTTTTTTCTATACCATCAATTTATTAATTTATTTTAATAAACTAATAATTTAATAAATATAAATCTATTAAATAATACTGGAATTAACTATAATTTAAAAATTATAATATATAATATTTTAATAAATAAAAAAAAGATTGTATCCGATTATAGTATCTAAGGGTTAGATTCTTGCTTGATATTCATTCAGCATTTATCTATTATGTTTGTGGCTACCCAACTATGCCTTATTAATGCAACTAATAATTCTTAATATTCCTTTAGTTTTATCTGCAAGTTTCATTAAGAATATCATTCATATAATTATCCAAGATTAAAATATAAATGAGTGCAACTTTGAACAATTGGTACACTAGAGAAACACAGCCTATTGATCCTTTCGTACTAGAAGGTCTGCCCTTGTTTACTATTTTTTCCTCCAGAAGATAGGGTCAATACTGACTCACGTCGTATTAAACCCAACTCACGTACCCTTTTAATCGGCGAACAGCCGAACCCTTCCAAGCTTCTTCCCCCGGAGGATAGGATGAGTCGACATCGAGGTGTCAAACAGCCGAGACAATGTGTACTCTCGTCGGCTATTAACCTGTTATCCCTAGCGTAACTTTTATCGATTGATCCCCGTCTATTCCATAATATAGCGAGGGGTCACTATGCCCTACTTACGTATCTGTGCGACTTCTAAGTCTTTCAGTTAAGCATGCTTACCGCCATTGCGCCCTACATAACCGTTCACTGGTTAATTGATCTCCATTCAATTTCTAGCTATACCTTTTTTAATTTTTATTTTTAGTTAGATTGTTAAATAATTATTACCAATTTAATTTGGTTTTTTGTATTAATATCATAATATTAAATTAAATAATAAATTATTAAAATAAAATAATATAAATGATATTTTAAGTTTTGTTTTTTTAAATATTTGGATGTACTTTGCTACTCTATTAAAGACGACCGCCCCAGTCAAACTGCCAATTAGTCAACTCTCCCTTTTTTTTCTTAATTAATTATAATTAATTTATTTATAAGGTAAACATCAACCCAACCCTAGTCTTAAGGTATTCCACTTTTTGTCTATCGACTTCCCTAATCACTATTAACCAGAGTTGTTGTAGATCAATGTGATAACTAACTACAGTAAAGCTGCATAGGGTCTTCCCGTCCCCCTGGAGGTAACCCGCATCTGCACGGGTAATTCAATTTCACTGAGCAAGTTGTAGAGACAGTGAAGCCATCGTTAAATTATTGATACCGGACCACATTTAATGGCCAATTTATTTTGCTACCTTAGGATCCTCATAGTTAAGACCGCTATTAACCAGACTTTCGATTAATCACAGTTTCCCATAACCTCTCTTATATTAATGGCATCGGGCAAATTTCGACCGCTATACTATGATATTAATCATTGCAGCGATCTGTGTTTTTAGTAAACAGTCGGGGCTTCCGATTCTGTGCCACCGTTAAAAAATTAAAATTATCTTATTATCTTCTGGTAGATAATAACTATCTTATCTATAACGGTACCTCTTATTGTCAAACTTATGAGGTGAATTTGCCGAGTTCCTTTACAACTTTTAGCTCTACGCCTTAGTATTCTCTACCTACGAACCTGTGTCGGTTTAGGGTACAGTAGCTATATTATAATTTAGAAATCAATAATAATTATACTTTATAAGTTAAAAAGAAACAAATTGATATTAATTTATGACTTAATATTTAATAAATATCAGATTAAATTAATTCATATTTAATATTAAATTATTACTATAAAGTTTTAATAAAATACTAAGGAAAAAAATATAATCTTTGTTCTATATTTTTGATAATTTATTCTTATTTATAATAATTACCTAAAAATATTAAAAAACAAATATCAATTACCAGATAGATAAATAGAAAATTAAATAATTTTAGGCTCTGTTTATTAAAACAAATAAAACAAAATTAAAATTTAACAAGTAGATTATTAGAGAGTAAATTACATATGTATAACTTGTATTTCCTGGTCTATTTTATAGACTTTCAGTTACGAACTCATCAGATAAAACTTTGGTTTTACTCCTTAGAGGCTGCAATTACATAAGGCGGTTTAACCTATCCTTATAACCCTTTCGTATTCGGCGAGAAGTATTATAACTTCTTTTTACGTTACTCATGTCAGCATTCTCTCTTCAGTCACCTAAAAACAATGAAACACTGTTTTATTAATGGTTTGACTGAATGTTCTACTACCTAAATTAAAAATAAAAAAGGTAAACCAAACATAAAATAATATTATTTTATTAATTATTAATTATGTTTTTTTATTTATTATATTACTAATCATAAATAAAACTTTTTTATTTAAAATTAACACGATATCGGTTGATTACTTAAGACCCGTTAAATTTTCGGCGCTACGATCTAACTGCTGATGCGTTGTTACAAACGGTCATTATAAGTAGCGACTACCAGGCTCACTTCACAGCTGTATACGATTGGCTACATCCTTAATTTCACTTAATAATCATTTGGGACCTTGATCTGTGTTCTCGGCTGTTTCCGTCTTGACTACCCAACTTAGCATGAGTAGTCTGAATATCTACCATCAATTTATGTACTTCCGAGATTCGCTTCCATAGGTAAGATTTTCGAGGTCCCCGCAACCTAAACGCCTAATAGTAAAAATAAATTATATTTATTAATCTTTATCTAAAACTTGTTGGGAATTGCCGTGCTGTACCTCCATAAATTTTGTGTAGATGTCATACTTAAATATGTTTCGTAGAAAACCAGCTATCACTAGGTCAGATTGGCATTTCACCGCTTTCAAAGACTCTTCGGAGAATAATGCAACATTCACCCGTTCGATCCATTATAATCTGGTCTTAGAAAGATCACCTAGCTTCGGGTCTAATAGAAGTAACTTATCCATCACCATTTGTAAATCTTATTAATTAGCTTACATAATTTTTATTATTTCTTTAGTTTTAACCTTAAGAATTAATTAAATTTTAAGAAATAAATATTAGATAATAAATAATATTCACCATAATCAAAATAAAATACTATTTAAGCTCGAGTAAGCCTAAACTTATTTTGATTTATCTTAATTAATAAAAATTTTATGGTCCAGTCGCTTTCGCTAGGGCTTTAAACCTTGCTACTCCTATTAACTTGCTGACCCATTATGCAAAAGGTACGCCGTTATTCTTTATTTTCTCATTTGAGAATAGAATTTCGACTGCTTATAGAGTTACTAATTCAAGTTATTTCACCCAAATCTTTTCTAACTTAATTAATTAAAACATATCAAAGATAAATTAAAATTAATTAAATTAAATTAGAAGTGTTCTGTCAAATATACACGCTTTTCAAACAATTTCCTTTACAGTACTTTTTCACTATCGCTAAATTTATAATACTTAGCCTTAGAGGATGGTCCCCCTATATTCCGACAAGTTTTCTCTCATCGTACTTTTTTATTTGTTATAATTAATTAAATATTTTTATTTATATTTATTCTTAGGAATATTTTTATTAATTATTAATTAAATATTCTTAAATCATCAATTTAAGTCATAAATTGAATAATTCGCATTACACTTAAATTTAAGTTTTATGCTAAATAATTATAATTAAAAATTGTTTTGTTTTAATTAATTATAAATTTATTACTTTATAAATCTACAGGACTCAATGTTTTTTACCTTCTTTAGTACAATTTTTATAAATTAAATAAATAAATTATTATATTTAAAAATAATGCTGACTAGACTCAATATTTGGCTTTTAATCTATTAGGAAGCATAATTCCGAATTGCCGCCTCCGATATTGTCTTAATCTTCAATTTATAAAGTAAATTAGGCTAGTCCGATTTCACTCACCATTACTTTCGGAGTCTCGGTTGATTTCCTTTCCTTTCCCTACTGAAATGTTTTACTTCGGGAAGTTATAATAAAAAGGTTTCCCTTAGGATCGCCCCAATTAATGGTATAATTAAATTAATTAATTAAGTTGAAGCTTTTGGTATAATACCTCCTTTTTTATAAATTTGCTATGTTATCCTTAATAACCCCTTTGAAATACTTTTTTTATATTTTTTGATGTTATAACAATATTGTCATCGATACTTTTAAGTATTAACAATTTTTTTTAGTATCTTTTTATATTGTTTAATTTATCATTTTCTTTTCCTAATGTTAAAATATTTATTTATTTAAAAATATAAAAATTCAATATTATAAATAATAAGTAAAAATAATTATAAATAAGTGAAATTTAATTTATATTAATGAAATATATTAATAAAAGAGGTAAAATTAGTTTAATTGGTAAAATTACGTCTTGTGGCGACGGTGTTCAGAGTTCAAATCTCTGATTTTACCTTAAAAATATTATAATTCAATATAATTAATATTTAATATTAATCATAGAAAGTTATTTATAAATATATAATTTAAATGTAATTTATATATATTGTGATTTATTAAAGCCGAAAAAAGGCATCGAACCTTTGTTTTACCGTCATGAATGGTATGTTTTAACCTTTTAAACTATTTCAGCTTAGATAATTATAAAAATTAATTTAATTTATTATAACTTAAGTTATATTTATACAATATATATCACATTTTATACAATAGATATTTAATTAATTTAAATTTGAAATATTAATTGAAATAAAATTAACTAAAACTATATAAATATATATAATTGTTTATTTGTTTACTATGAAATATAATATACCTAATATTTATTATATATAATTATAGATTATATTACAATAATAAATATATTCTATAATTAATTTATTATATAATTAATTGCAAATAAAAAATGCTAATACAAATAAAAACTTTACTTAATATATTATTATTTTATTATTTATAATAATAGTGTATTTTAGATTAGTATGATAAATATACTAATAATTACTTATAAACGATACCTTAGAATTAGAATATATTAATTATATTGAATTATTATTTTAATTAATTTATTATAATTAAATACATTTATTAATTATACTTTAAAATATTTACTATTATTAAAATTTAAATTAATGTAAAAAACTAATATAATAAATATAATAAAAATTCTACTTTCAGATATATAATTTATATAATAAAATAATATATTATAATAATATAATTTTCCTCATTACTAAAATGTATTTAAACATAGAAATAATTTATTTAAATTATAAGTAAATTATTATAAGATTTATAATAGATTAAATTAATTATTATTTTTTATATATAATTATAGAATACTACAAATATTAGAATTAACATTTAATAAAACATTTATATAAATAAATAAATTATTAATAGTATGCAAATATTATATTATTAATAATATTGTAAAGTAATATATGATTTACTTACTATAATAACTTATCTTATAATTATTAATAAATAATTTAATTATTTAATAAAATAAATATATTTAAAGAGTTAGAATTATTCTCTATAGGACGAATTTTGTAATATACAATTAAAAAGTATTGATAAAAAATAATAAATTTTATATTTTATATGTTATATATTATATATTATTTATTATTTATTTTACTTTAATTAATAATAATTAACTGAATTTTATCTAAATATTTATAGGTAATATATAGGAGTTCTGAATTACTAATTATTTATAATAATTAAAAAATAAACATACTTAAGTGTTAGATATTTTTATTCTATAAATACTTATATTATATTAATATAAATAGAATAAAATATTTTAATTATTTATTAAAATTTAAAATTTTCTATTTATTTATCCACAATTTAAATTGTTCCTTACCTAAAGGATAGATATATATAAATTTACCTAGAACCTTTACTTAATTTAAACTCATTTATTAATTATTAATTTATATTAATAAATAGAATAAATTCCAGTTTTAGAGTTCATAACTCTCTTTTAATATTAACAATTTAAGTTATTATTAATACACAATAATTTATTAATTTATATTGTTACTATTTATTACTTAATTTTAAATATTTATATTTAGATTAGTAATAAAATTATTCCCATTGAAACTATAATATTTTATTAATACAATATAAATTATTAATTTATTTAATACTTAAAATATATTAATTTATAATATAATAGGTAATTTAACTTATTAACTTTTAAATATAAAATATTCTAAATATATTAAGGGGGGGGGTTATTAAATTAGTATGATATACTGATAATTATTATGATAATGGTTTATCATAATTAGTTAATGCAATAGCTCCTGTACCTATTTCTAGTACAAATCCAATTGTTAATACACTAAAAAATATTAAAGCAATAATAAAACCAAAAGTGCTAACTTGATAAAGTGTTACACCTAAAGGGAATAAAAGTAAAATTTCAAGATCAAAAACAAGGAATAACATAGCTACAATATAAAAATGTATTTGAAAGGTAGATCTAGTTTGTCCATAAACAGGACTAAATCCACATTCATAAGCAGAAACTTTAGCTTCATCTGGTTTATGTGTTGCTAATAAAATATTTAAAGATAATAATATAAGAGCTAAAATAGGAACAAAAATAAATAACATTAATAAAGTGTTCATTAATAATTAAATAAAGATAAAGATAGCAATTGTGTACTATTTAAAATTATAGAAGGTTTAAGAACAAACAATAAAATTGATAATGTAAGACTGGAAATTAAAAAACTATGGAAATTGCTTAATAAAATTTCTTCTTTATTAGTCAAAACATTATTTTCTAACTCTAAATTAGGATTAGTAGACAATGTTTCAAGTGGAGTATTTTCTTCTGTATGAAGAACTTTAATAATTTTTAAATAATAAGAAGCACTTATAACACTTACTAGTATGGCAACTATAGCCATAAAATAATATCCACTTTCAATAGCTGAAGATAAAACAAACTGTTTAGAGAAAAAACCTATTAAAGGAGGTATTCCAGCCATAGAAAACAAACATATACTTAAACTTAAACTAAGTAAAGGATTATAAAAAAATTGATTTTTAAGTTCATAAATAAATTTGATATCTGTATCTACTTTATTTAAATAATAATTATTAATTGTTTTATTATCTCTATTTGAAATATTAATTGAATTATTTATAATATAACCTAAAGCTATTATAATTAAAAATACATCTAAATTAGTCATTGAATATTGAATAATGTAAAATATAAGTGAATCTATTGATTGTTCAGTATTAATTGATAAAGCTAATAATATAAATCCAATATGACTGATTGTACTATACGCTAATAGTCGTTTTATTTTAGTTTGAGCTAAACCTACTAATGTTCCTATAATTAAAGATAATAAAGAACTTATTAATAATAAATTTTTTATTAAATAGGATGTACTTTCACCTGTAACATTTTTTGTATTTAATATATTACTATTTATTGAATTAAAAGAATTTAATAATTCAAAATCTGAAGTAATAGAACATACATTACCATTTTTTACATTACCTATCTGTGTTTGTATTTCTAATAAAAATACTAATATAGATATTTTAGGCATTATTGTTAACCATATTGTTACGATTGTAGGACTATCATCATAAACATCTGGTGCCCAATTATGTAAAGGTGCTGCTGCTATCTTAAATAAGAATCCTACAAATATTAATATTAAACCTAAACTTAATCCTTGTATTATATTATAACTATCTGATACTGATATTAAACTATAAATTGATTCAAAATTAGTTAATCCGGTAAATGTATATATTAAACCAGCACCTAGTAATATTAAACAAGAAGATAATCCTCCTAATAAAAAATACTTTAAACCAGCTGAAGTAGCTGATTCTGAATCTCTATATAAAGCAGCTAAAATATATAAACCAAAACTTTGTAATTCTATACTTAAATACATTGATATTAAATCAGCAGAAGAAATTAATAATGAAGCACCAAATGTACTAAATAAAACTATTAGTGAATATTCTGTAGCATAATTAGTTTTAATTATTGTAGGTTGTACGATCTTAGATGTATTTGGAATTATAGATAATAATTCACTATTTCTATTTAACTTATAATTAAATTTTAATGGCCAAGCCATTAAGATAATTGATCCTGTTAAAAATAGAAAAACTTCTAAGATTTGTGACACTAAGGTCACATGGAATAATCCACTATATATACCTATACCTGATCCAATTGACTGAATATATAAAGCATCAAAAGATAAAGCTCCGGCATAAAGTAAAATAATAGAAGATATTCTAGAGTAAAAAATAGGCGATAACTTTTTATTAAATGAAGGTAGAGCAATAGCCACTATTAAAATTAAAATACTTATGAAAATCATTGCTTGTCTAATACTAGACAAGCAATGATTTTATTATAAAAAATTTTTTAATTTAAAATTAACAGTTAAGTTATACTCTTATTTAATTTATCCTATTTTTTACTCTTTTTTTTTGTTTTTAATTTTCTTGTTAAAAATTAATAATTTATTAAATATTATAAATTTAATTTTTTATTTTATTTAATTATTTATTAAATATAGACGTCAGGTATCTTAATATTTTTATATATAAGATCTAATAAATAATTACTTATTTATTTAAAAATTAAGATCTACATATATTATTAAGTTTTATAATGAATAGGTAACGGTAATATTTATATGATGATAGAGATATTCGCACAATTTATTTAATTTAGCATAATTTATTTAATTTATGAGTAGAAAAATTTAATATTTGTTTAAAGTATTAATAATCTACTTTACTCATTATTTATATTTTATTATTAAACTATAATAATAAACTAAAATTAAAATAAAGAAGGTAACTTATTATCGTTAATTAAATTTTATTATTAACAATTAACTATTAAATGGTAAATAAATAAATATTTATAAATATATATTAATATAAATAAATATAAATAAATAAATATAATAAATTGTTTTTATTGATTAATTTTATTTCTTATGTATTCAATAGCTTCATTTATAGATTCTGTATTCCAATATAAATTATCAGTATAACTAGTATTACTAATTATTTCCATCAATGATCCAACTGAATAATTATTAATATGAAATTGTACCATTCTATCAAACCAAATATGACCATAAGGATATAAAACCTTAGTATTAAATTCTAAATCATCAAATTGAGGATCATAAGAAACTTCATTAAATATAGTAACAGGTGAAGAAGCTCTAAATAATAATCTAGTTCTAACTTGTGATGATTCATTACCAGTATTATCATTATTAACTAATAATCTAGATTGTAATGATTCATTACTTGAACTAGAATTATAATCACTTGTATTATCAGAATCGTAATAAGTATTATAAACTAAATTATTATTATTTTCTATTTCTTGATTACCGTTAATTAATACAATAGCATTAGAATCAGAACCTAAAGGATTAGGATTATTAGAAGGATTTAAATTATTATTTGAACTACTACTGAAATTAAAATCATTATGATTAGAATTACCATTTTGATTAGTTGGCATTACATAATTAAAATTATCATCTAATGGATTATTAGATAAATAAAAATAAGATTCTAAATTAGAATAAGATTCTAAATTAAAAAAAGATACTAAATTAAAAGTTATAAAATTAAGTTCATAAATAGAATAATTTAATAAAATTAATAATAAATTAATAATAACAATTGATAATAAATAATATACTCTAATTTTAATTAATAATGATGGTAAATTAAAATTAATAAAAATAAATAATATTAATTTTAATATTTCAAATCTTAAATTAATATTATTTATAAATATTTTTAAATAATTATTATAAATTATTAAATGAATTATCATTAAATTTAAATTAATAAATGAAATTAAAAAAGTTACAATATCATATGCGATTAAATTAAAAAGGTTAATTTGTATTCTTAAATAGTTAATTAGTGAAATAAGATTAATTTTAAAATTAATAAATAAGAATTGGTTTATTAGTAAGTTCATCATTTTTATGTTTTTTATTTTTTGTTTATTTATTTTTGTATTTATTGATACCAAGGAATAGATTAACTATTATTAACTAGAGTAATACGATCAAATGGAGTGTTTCATTTAATAAAACTATATCAAATTATAATTTATTATTTAGATGAAACTTGTGCTAGTAATAGTTCGATATAAAATGTAAAAACATTATAGTTGGTTACTTAGATTAGATATTAATTTTTTATTGGACTTCTAGTAATAGTTCGATATAAAATGTAAAAACATTATAGTTGGTTACTTAGATTAGATATTAATTTTTTATTGGACTTAGGTCTTCTATACTTTTATAGATGTTAAAATTTAATAATAACCTTTTATAAAAAAAATCGTCTGTTATAAATAATTAAAATTATTAAATTTTTATTATATATTAATATAAATTATATAGTATTTTATTTAAAGAATAACAATAAAATTTAAATAATTTAAATTATTTAAATCTAATGAAAGGGGGGTTAAATAATAGTAAAATTTTAGCAATTATTGATTATTATTTTTCTGTAGCTATATCCATTAAAGTATTTTCAATTACACCTATTACTGGTACAATGAATAAGAACCATACAAAATAAAATGCAGTAGAAAATTGACCTATTTCTAGATAAGGGCTTTCAGGATGTTGAGATCCTATCCACATTAATATAAAAAAATTAACAACAAAGAACCAGAAAGCTAATTTCATAGCAGGTCTAAATTGATTTCCTCTAATTCTAGATAAATCTACTAAAGGAAGTATTAATAATATTAATAAAGATCCAAACATAGCTAGAACTCCAAGTAATTTGTTTGGGATTGATCTTAATATAGCATAAAAAGGTAAAAGATACCATTCAGGAACAATTGAAACTGGAGTACTCATTGGATTAGCAGGAATATAATTATCTGAGTGACCTAATAAATTAGGATAAAAGAAAACTATAATAGATAATACAAGGAAAAAAAATAAAATAGTAACAAGATCTTTGAAAATAAAATAAGGTTGCATTGCATATCTATCCCCATTAGAAGAAACTCCATTAGGATTATTAGATCCATGAACATGAAGAGCAATTAAATGTGCTACAGCTAAAGCAGCTAATAAGAAAGGTAATAGATAATGTAAAGAGAAGAATCTATTAAGTGTAGCATTTGACACTGAGAATCCTCCCCAAATTAACTCAACTATATCTTGTCCAAATACTGGAATAGCAGATAATAAATTAGTAATTACTGTAGCACCCCATAAACTCATTTGACCATATGGCAATACGTAACCTAAGAAAGCTATAGCCATCATAAGTATAAGAATTATTACTCCAATAGACCATACTAATACTCTTGGTGATTTATATGAACTATAATATAAACCTCTACCAACATGCATATAAACAAATATAAAGAAGAATGAAGCAACATTAGCATGAACATATCTTAAAATCCATCCATTATTTACATCTCTCATAATATGCTCAACTGAATTAAAAGCAAAATCTACATTTGCTTGATAATGCATTGCTAAAAAAGCTCCTGTTAATATTTGTATTATTAAACATACTGCTAATAATGATCCAAAGTTTCACAAATATGTAATATTAGCTGGTTGAGGTGAATCTACTATATAAGAATTAACCAATCTTAGTAATACATGGGTTTTTAATATTCTCATTATTTATTTTTTTATAATTTATTTTGTTTTTATTTATTTTTATTTTCTATTTTAATTTATTTAATGTTAATGTGTATTAACTCAATTATTTATAATCTTTATGTTAATTATTAAAAAACTCCAATAATATAATACTTATTTTTATGATATAATTAAATTTGATTAATTTAAGTTAATTTAAGGTTATATGTTACAAGGTATAATTATTAGTTATGAAAGAAAGTTAATTATTACAGAGATATAAATTATAATTATTTTATTAGAAACAAAATAAATAAAATTGGCTTTAATAAATTTACAGACCTTGATAATATATCAAAATAAAATAAAGTAAAAGATTGTTTAGATTTAAATCTAATTTAATTACAATATAATTATTTATCAGTTAAATTATATTTTTTATTTATCATTAGTTTATTAAATTTTATATTTAAAATATTTAAATTAAACTAATTTAATAGACTATAAATTAACCTTTATAATTTAAGGTATAATTAACACTGTAACAATGGATATAAAATAAATATTTAATTATTTAATAAAATGTATAAAAACTTTTATTTAACTAATATTTTATATTAATTTAATTTTTTAATAATTAAGCCCAAGAAGATTTGAACTTCTACAGATTCCTCATCAAGAAATCATTCTACCATTAAATTATAGGCTTTCTAATTCATTATATTATTTAATGAGCACATAACTTATTTTTATATATTTTTTTTTTTTATTATACTTTAGTTTAAATTGTCTCTCAGTTACAGTTATATACTTTTACTATTTAACTAATATAACTAATATAATTAATATAATAAATATAATTAATAATCAAAGCAAAGGATATAATTAATAATGAAAATAATGAAAATATATAAAAAAGATATAATAAATAAATAAATTAATACAAATTATAATTAATATTAGTATAATTATAAATTTATCTAACATATAAATATATATATTATTATATATTAGATAAGATACTTAACTATTTAAGTAATTTTTATTAGTAAAAATAATTTAAATAAGTAAAAATAAATTTATTAAAATTAAACCATTTAAATATAAAGTAACAATTTTAAATATTTATTATTAAATTTTATATTTTACAAATTATTGTGATTAGCCTTATCCTAAAACTAAATATAATATAAATATTTTACTTTTTATTTATTAATTTAATAAATAATTTATAAATTATTATAATTTTAGTTTAATGTTTTATTAAACAATTTAAATCTAAGGTCTTAATTAAATGAAATTAAATAATAATTCATAAATCTAAATTTAATATCAATAATATTTACTTAACTAAAATTTTATTTTGTTTAAACCATAATCATTCTTTTAGTATAAATAAGATATATATAATTATTTATTTAAATAATTACATATTATTAATAATATAATTACAATTAAATTTATTATTAAAATATTAGATTAAATATGTTTAACTAAACTACTTTTATCTTATTCATAATATATTCTTTTCTAATTTATTAATCTTATTATAAAAGTAGTAACTAAACTAATAAATAATTTATTAATTAAGGATACTGAAATAATATTAATAATAGATTATTTATTTTTTGATACTTTGTATCTAATCTAATTATAGTTATATTTATACTTTAACATTTATATAAATAATTGTATCCTTTATATTAAACATTATATTATTCTAGTAAATGAAACGTATGTATATCATTAAATATAATGAAATGTTAAGTAACTAAATAAAGTTTAATCTAGAAAGTTAATTTAAACTTACTTTATTTAGTAATATGTGACGTCTACCTACCATTAAAGATAACAAATAAATAAAAAATAAATTACAAAATGATAAATAATACAATAAAAATATCAAAGATATCACCTTTATTAAAAAATAATAATAATATCTCTAACCAAATAAAAATAGATAATGAAACAAATATTTCAAATACTATATTAGATAATATAAATTATAACAATTTATCATTTGATGAATTACTTAAACTTTATATTAAGGGTTTAAAAATTTATACTAATGATTTAATTTCTTATAATTTAAAATGGAATAATAAAAAATTAATTATAAATATAAAAAATAAAGCTTTAACTACAATAAGTAATAATAAAATAACTGAAGAAGAAAATAACAAATCAATAATAAAAAATAAAACTTTAAATTTAAATACAAAATCAGTAATTGAAATAACAAATAATCTTGCTTCAGCTCCACTTGAAACAACAAATGATATACTAAATACCAGCAATTACCAAAAATCAATTACAATTTTTAATTCTATTCCAAAAGGTAAATTATTTACATTTTCTCAACAATTAATTTATAATTTTAATAGTGTAAATAATAAATTAATTAAAAAAATGTATACATTTTTATTTTATTCTTTTTTTTCTATGAATAGTTTAATTAGTAAACCTATTTTAGAAATTACACCTAATAAAGTTATAATAAATTTAATTTTCTTTCATTTCGATTTAAATAATTCTAATTCAAAAATAAATAATAGAAATAAAAGTTTTAAAGGAGGCACTCAAAAAGAACTAAATAATAGTAACACAATGGATAATGAAACAATTAAAAAAAATAAATTTATAAATATAAATCATAAAAAATTAGATTTAATATGTAAAATATTAAGTATTTATTTTAAAAAACCTGTAGAACTTCATTTAGTTAAATTAAATTATCCTTATTTAGATAGTAATATTTTTGTTAATTTATTAGGTTTAATGATTAATAATAAAAAAATAAGACATATTATGAAAAGATTTTTTAGATTTGCTGTTATTAAAAATATAGCTAAATCGTCTGGTAATAATTTAATTAGAATTAATAAAATACCTTCTTTTTTATCTGGTATAAAAATTAAAATAGCTGGTCGATTATTAACACAAAGAGTTGTACCTAGAAAAACAGTAAAAATAATTAGAAGAGGAGCTTTTGCTAGAGGAAAAGTAAACTTTTTAGATATTGCTCGATATACAAGCAAGAACAAAAGAGGAGCCTTTAGTATTACAGTAACAACTGGACAAAATATAATTATTTAATTATTTATTTATTTACTTAATTATTTATAATTTTTATTTATTAAATCATAGAATTATTAAATTAATTTTATAAATATTAGTAAGATCAATAATATTAAATTTATTATATTTTATATTTCAAAATTTTTATTAAATTAATATTTTAACCCCACTCACTCATTAATACATTCTATTAATACAATAAAATATTATTATTAATAATATAATATTTTTATTCAATAGAGCACATTTACATTAATTTTAATTCTATTATTATAATAATTTATATTATTATATTATTTTTATATTAAAAGAATAATAGTAACTATATAAATTAAATATATTTTAATTATAGTACTTACTGTGACTATATAAATAAATAATAAAAATATAGTACAAATTAAGAAAATAAAATAACAATTAAACAAATAATGTGGATATTATCTAATATAAACCAATCTAATTTAATCATAAATTCTCCATTAGAACAATTTGAAGTAACTAATTTATTAGGTTTAAATGCACCTATATTTGGTTATATAAATATAACTTTAACAAATTTAGCTTTATATTCAACAATAATAATTTTTATACTTGTAGGATTACATTATATGGGTAATAATGATACTAAATTATTACCTTCAAAATGGTCTATAGCATTAGAAAGTTTATTTGCTAGTATAAATTCTATGGTTAGAGAACAAATAGGTAAAGAAATTTATTTACCATTTATTTATTCATTATTTTTCTTCATCTTAATTGCTAATCTTACTGGTAATGTTCCATATTCTTTCACAATTACTTCTTCAATTATAGTTTCAATTGGTCTAAGTTTTACTATTTTTATTGGTGTGACAATTCTTGGTTTAAGTATTCATAGATTACATTTCTTTTCATACTTTATTCCTTCTGGGACTCCTTTAGCTTTAGTTCCTTTACTAGTTTTAATTGAATTAGTTTCTTATGTTGCAAGAGCTGGTAGTTTAGGTATACGATTATTTGCTAATATTGTAGCTGGTCATACTTTACTTAAAATTTTATCAACTTTCCTATATCAAATGTTTTCTGGTAGTCTAATTATTGCTGTATTAACTTTAATACCTTTCTCTATTTTTATAGCTTTAATTGGTTTAGAATTAGCTGTTTCATTTATTCAAGCTTATGTTTTAACAATATTAACTTGTTCTTATATTAAAGATGCAATAGATTTACATTAATTTTAATTCTATTATTATAATAATTTATATTATTAATAACTAAATTAACCCCCCCCCCCCTTCAAATATGTTATCTTAATATTATATTTATTATTAATGAAAAATCATAAGTCTTAAGAAATATAAGCAATCATTTAAAGTAATTATTATAATAATTAGATATAACAATTATAATTATAATTATAATTATATTAATAATATATAACATAATATAAAGTTATATAACATAATATTAATCCTATTAGTTTCAATTTCTAAATTAATAAATTAATTATTTTATTAATATATTTAAATAATTATTCTGCTACCTACTATATAATTTTACTTATTTTATAATTTTTTTTATTATTATTTACATTTTATACTAACATATTAAATTATTATTATATTTGATATTTATTTATTTATTTATTTATTTATTTATTTATTTATTTATTTATTTATTAATATTTTACTTTTTATAAGTTATATATTATTAATTTAATTAATTATTATTTTATTTTTACGGGCACTGTGAGATTTGAACTCACGACTTATTTTAAGTATTCGTTTTCAAGACGAACGCCATAAACCAGACTCGACCAAGTACCCTTTAATTACAATTATAGATTAAATAATAATATAATATATAATAGTAAATAAATTCCTTCAATTAATTATTTATATTATATATATTAATATATTTAATTAATTTACTTTATTTATTTAATTTTTAATAATTATTTATTACAATGAATATTTACAATAAAACCAAATTTAATTTTATTTAGTATACAATATTATTTATTTATTTATTTATATGAATAAAATTATTTAATGATTCTCTTTTATTTAATAAATATAATTTTTATTTAATATAACTATATTTATTTATTTATATTTAATCTATAACTATAACTATAAATTAAATGTAATACTTTAATAAAAACATTTAAATTATTCTGTAACTTTGCTAAGCAAAATGTTATTATTTTTAATATAAAATTTGAATTAATTATGAGACAATCTAATATCAAATTAATTATCACAAATAATAATACAAAAGTAAAGATATAATATTATTAAAGTAATTAAATTATAATAAATTAATTAAAGTAATATATCTATATAAATAAATTATCTTTAAGATAGAATTATTCTATTAAGAAGATAAACAAAAATAATAATATATTGCATCTTAAATAATAGCAAACATTATCGGATATTTATATTATAAATGTAGAATATTAATATTAAAATATATTTGTTAATATAAATATGATTTTATTAAATAATTTTTATACATTACAGTATTATTTATTTTATTCCTTTAATAACCAATTTATATTTCTTAGATTAATATTAATAATTATTGAAATATTATTCATATAATTAATACTTTTATAATCATATATTATATATAATTTAATAATTAATTAATTAATTAATTTTTCTAATTTAAGGTAATAAATATCCGCCAATTAATTTAATATTTAATAGTTTAAATAGATATAGAATTGGTATATTGCTTAATTTATCTTTTTATTTAAATAATTACTTAATATTAAAATATATAAGACCTAAGGGACTTGAACCCTTATAATATCCATTATGAGTGAACTGCATTAACCAATTATGCTAAAGTCTTAAATAAAAATAAATTTATAAAATAAATATCTATATTTATTTATTTATTTAAAAAAATAAATTGTGATTATATGTTTCAATTTATTTATATATTTATTAAATTATAATAAATTAAAATAATTATGACAAATGATATAAAATCAATTAAAAGAACAAATAACATTATTTATTTACATTTATAATAATTAATATAAAAATAATATGAAATTAATTTATATATTTTACTATTTATTTATATTTATTGTATTATTTATATTCATATGTTTGATCTATATAATATTTATAATTAGTATATATTTATTTACTTAATATTAAAAAATATATAATATATCTCACATAAAATCATATATTATCTATCTTTAATAGTTTTAATATATTGATATATAAACCAACTTATAATAATTTATAATTAATATTTTATATATTTATTTACTTTATTTATTTAAATTTTAATTGAGCAGCAAAGGAATCGAACCTCTAACGGTTATAAACCAATTCTTTTACAGAGAACCACCATTACCAATCGGTCACCTGCCCTAGTTAATTTATAGATTTTTATATTAAATCATAATATTAATTTATATTTATTATATAAATCTACTTTTAAATAAGTCTAATTAATAATCTATATTGTAAAAATATAAAAATTTAAAAAACATATAAATATTTATAATTAAATAATCTAATAAAATTAATATACATTTCATTATATCATAATTATATATAAAACAATAATAAATTAGAATTAAATAAAATATTATTATTTTTATAATATCAATTAATTTTATAATAATATATATTATTTTATATATTAACTATGAAAACACCTGGACTTGAACCAGGACTTTCTCTTTAAAAGAGAGACACTCCACCACTCGAGTTCTGTTTCCTAAAATAAAATATTAAACAAATATCATACATACAATATAGTTTATATATAATTTATTATTTGTAAATTTTTATTTGGATATAAATAAAATGAATAAATAATTTATTTTATCATATGAGTTTAATTAAATGTAAAATATTTGTTTTTGGATTATTATTATAATTTATAATAGATACTTATTTGTTTTTTAAATATAAATAATTATAAATAATTATAATTGAAATAATAGATCTAATACTGCAGGTTCATATACTAAAATATTATTAAATCTACAAGTTAAAGTGAAAGTATAAAAACATAATAATAACAATTTTTAATTACATTTGTAAATTAATTTACATTTAAACATATTTAAATCATATGCTACTTTTATTCAAATTTATTAATATATTATAATTGATGATTGCTTTAACTATAATATTCTAAGTAATATATAATTATAAATTAATTGTTATTAATTAAATATACCTTTATTAAGATTAAATTAATTTAAATAATATTATATAATTATTTATTTAAATTTAATATTCATGTAAACATAAAACGTATGCTGTCCATATATTATATTAATATAGATAAAAGTTTATACATCTTAATATTATTTAATTTATACTATAATATAATATAATATAAATTAAATAAATTAAATTTAACTGAGTTGACCAGATTCGAACTGATATTAAAGCCATTACCAAAAAATGGTGTTTTTCCAAATTAAACTACAACTCATAATAGATATTTATTTATAAATATAATATTAAATTATTTAAATATAAAATAATAATAAATATTTAATAATTATTTAATTGTATTTTTTTAATTTAACTAATTTATAATAAAGATAATTCTACTTATAAATAATTAATCTTATAAAATTTATAGTGAGGTAACCATTATTAATTATTAATTATTCAATTTAATTTGTCATTAGTTATTATTTTATTAATTTTGCCTAAAAACGGAATCGAACCGCTATTAACTTATTACAAGTAAGTCGTTTTACCTATTAAACTATTCAGGCTATTTATAAATTTATTTAATTTTAATTATAAACAAAAACATAATATTTATTACTTTATTACTTTATTTATTATTAATTATTACTATGTTTTAATTTAAATATATAATAAATACTAATAATTTAACACTAACATTAATATTGTTATTATTTATTAATTTATTTATTTTATTTTATTTATTTTTTAATTTAATTTGCCCCGGGAGAGAATTGAACTCCCATATCTATAGCTTCAAAATAGCGCTTTGACCACTAAGCAACCGAGGCTTTATTATCTTATTATCTCTTTTATTATTTAATTTATTTTAAACATTTATTAGTTAAATAAATAAAATTTCACTCGTAGAGGCTATAAATAAACATATAATTACATTTTAACAATTAATTTACTTATTATAAGTAATAATTTAATCTTTATTTATTTATTATAGGGTTTATTTAATATTAAATTATAAAAATTTATAACATTTTAATTATTAATAAAGTAGATGTACAAATTTAAATAATAAAATATAACACAATATAACTTAAAATTAAGTAAAATATATAATAATAAAACTATTATGATTATACTTATAATATTAATGTAATAATATATATTAACAAATTGATAAAATAATTTATAGTATATTATTTAACAGATATTATTATCAATTTAAAGGAATACATACTACAAATAAATAAGACAAAATACCATTCATTAATTTAAATAACAATTTATATTATCAACTAGAAAAATATATTCACAGAAGGTAAATTTAATAAATATAATAAATCCATTACTATTAAACTTAAGAATTATATAAATAATAAATATAAATTAGTTGATCTTTTATTACTAAATTTTTATTTTATATAATGATTATATATATATAATTTCATGATTGTTTCGCAATAAATACATATAATATATATTTTTAATTATTAAATAAGCATTATTAGAAATAATTTAAGATATGTAATTCTAAAACAATTTAAATTATAAAAATAAAAACAGTAGCTTTTAAAAATATATAGAATATAATATATAAAATATAATATTATAATAATAATAATAATATAATAAAAATTAAATATATAAATTGAGTATTTAAATAATTAATAATAAAAATATATGATAAAATTAAAAATTATATATTGTTTACTTTTTACAATTATAATATTAAAAAGTATAATAAACATCATATTTTATTGGAGAAAGATAGATTCGAACTATCATATTTGTAATGCAAATACAACTGATTACCATTATCAGATTCCCCCTTATTATTATATAATAATTTTATATTAAATATATAAAAGTAAATAATCTCTTTTAAATAAAATATAAAAATTGATTGTAAACTTATATTTATTTACTGTAAAATATTATTTTAACTTAACTACTAATTAAATATTTTATTAATTAATTTTTTATTTAGTTTAAATATTAAATAAAATATATAAAATGTTATATTAAATAATTGACAAAAAATAAAGCAGGAATATATACTAATTATTATTACATAATTATAAGTAAATAAATTATTATTAAAAATAGTTACTAAAAGAGTAGAGTAAAAATTAATTATTAAATTAAGAAAGAGTTAGCTAAATGGTTAAGCAAAACAGTAAATTTTATTTACTATACAAACAAAGGTTCAAATCCTTTACTCTTTAGATTTTATATAATAATAATTTAAATAAAATAAATATTAATATTTATTTAAAATAAATTATTAACAATAAAAGAATTGATTAAGATTAATCTTAAGATACTATTCATCGTTATAAGATAAAAATTAAATTAAAACAAATAAAAAGTTTTAATAAAAATATTATCTTTAATTAAATAACGTTAGAATTGTGATTAAATATTCACAAGGTATTTAGCTCTATATGTTAATAACATATTATTTTATCTCAAATAAATAATATTATATACCTTTTTAGTTTTATGTTAAAAATTTATTTAATATTAAATAAAGATTAGAAATCCATTTGGGAGAGGAAATAGTAAATTAAGACTGAAAGTATTTATAAATAAATAAAAATGTTACAATTTAATTCAATATTTAATACTATATATAATGACGCACCACAACCTTGGCAATTAGGGTTTCAAGATAGTGCCGCACCAGGTTATACAGGACTTGTAACATTACATAATACCATAGGTTTCTATTTAATCGTAATTTGTTTTGGAGTGTTTTGGGTTTTAGGTTCTACTATCTATTACTACAATTCTAATAATTCACCAATTGTTCATAAATATTTAAACCACGGTACTTTATTAGAATTAATTTGAACAATATCTCCAGCTTTAATTTTAATAGCAATCGCTTTTCCTAGTTTTAAATTACTTTATTTACTGGATGAAGTAATATCTCCAACAATAACTATAAAAATAGTAGGTCATCAATGGTATTGGAGTTACGAATATTCAGATTTTGTAACTGAAAGCGGAGAATCTATTGATTTTGATTCTTATATGATTCCTGAATCTGATTTAGAATTAGGTCAATTTAGATTATTAGATGTTGATAATAAAATGATTATTCCTGTAGATTGCCATATAAGATTAATAGTTACAGGTTCAGATGTTATACACTCATTCGCAGTTCCTTCATTAGGATTAAAATTAGATTGTGTACCTGGTAGATTAAATCAAGTATCTGTATTAGCTGAACGAACTGGTACATTCTACGGTCAATGTTCTGAAATTTGTGGAGTATGGCATGGATTTATGCCAATAGCTGTAGAAGCTGTTTCAATCCAAGATTATTTAGCTTGGGTAGATTCTATGTAATAATCATTAAGAATACAAACTAACGATAATAAGACAAATAATAATTCATCTTCTAATTAAGAGACAAATTAACTATAGTCAATCTTTTTCTTTAGCTTTTATTTTATAAAATTTAGATATAAATATACCTGATAATGGTTCTACTTTAACTAATTATTCATTTAGTGTATTTTTTATTAATTTTAATTGCTATACTTTGTTTCTTAAATGTATTAGGATTTTAATAATATATATTTTAATTCAAAAAGGAGATTATAAATATCCTAAGTTTAAAACAATTATAAATTATTTTAAGAAAACTACTATACTTTATGTCATAATTGAAACTTTAATATGTTTTACTTGTATACTTATGTTAATAATCTTTTCTATTTCATATGTTTGATCAAGTATTAATAATTAAAAACAAAAATATACTAATTTAATAACCCCCTCTTATCTAAATATTTAACTTTTAAAACTTCTCCTTTGTTCATTATAATATTTATAATTATTCTAATGGATTAAATCTTTTTTATTCGCTGATTTAGTTTTTATAATAGGGAGTACCTTTAAATCCCAACGATTGAATATTTTATTAAAGGATCTAATAATTAATGTATTTTATATTTTGTTAATTATAAAAGGTGTAGTATCAACTAATTCATTATTTTTATAAATTAAACATTAGGTAAATAATATTATTAAAAATATAGTTACTATTCATCTCTAAAGTAATTTAAATTTAGGAGTAAATTATGTGGGGTTATATTAATTAGTATAATAATTATTTTGTGATTAATATATGAATAATTTAGAATTTATTGTATTTTTAATAATTAAATTATTTATTTTGTTTCTAGTTCTTATAATTTCAATTTATATTAAAATATTTAATATTTGTTAATAAATTAATAATATATTTATTATCTAATTTATGAATATTTATATTTACAATATCAGGATAATGATTTTCAATTAATTTATTTAAATTATTTAATTTATATTTACAATTTTTATATGATAAATTTAATGATTTTAAATAATCATAATTTCGTATTGTAATATTTTTTAATATAGAACTACTTAAATTAGATAAATTAAGATTTTCTAATTCATCTAAAATTAAATATTAATTATACATTTTTTTATCTTCTGAATCAATATAAATCATATCTTTAATAACAATATTATGATTTATTAATAATTTATCACCAATAATTATATCAATATATTTAGGGAAATTATTAATATATTCAATTAATCTATTTTGAAAAACATTAATATTTCAAAATTATAAATATATGTTATAAATAATTCTAAAATTAAAGGATCAATATCTTTTATATCAATATTTTTAAGAATATTTTTGTTTGATAATAATTCATTATTATTAATATTAGTTATAATTTTCTTATCTAAAAAGGATAAGAAAATACTTAATATTAATTGATTTGATGATAATAGATGAGTTTTATTAATATTACCGCCATTAATAAATATTTTATTTTCACCTAAACTAAATAAAACTTTATACCAGACAGTTTTAGAAAAATTAAATATAATTTCATAATTATTATCATAAATATTTTCTATTAATTTAATTATATTAGGTAATGATTTATTATCTTTATTTTAACCTAATATTAATAAATCAAATATATTAATATTTAATGTACTAATAGAATTATTATTAAAATTTAAATCATCTAAGATATTATGATCTTTTATTTTTAATATTATTTAATCTATTATCAATATTTTAACAATTAACATTAACAACTAATAAATTATTTTTAAATATTTTATTAAATTTATCATTAAATTTGTCATCTATATTATATTTAATATCAGTAAAATAAGTTGAAGCTATTAAATTAATTTTTTAATATATTAAATTTACTGAAACTATATCTTTTAAATTTACACAACTAAATTTTACATATATATTAAATAAATTTTTATCTGATATACAACTATTTGAACCTCGGTTAATTTTAGATATTGTACTTTAAGGTAAACTATTATTTTTTATAAATTCTATTTTGTTTAACATTTTATTTTTACATTCGATCTCACAATTAATCATTTTAAAGTAAAATGATTAAATATATTGTAATTTATTTTTTTGGTAAGCAAAATTACTAATTTTATTAATATTTATAGATATGTGGTGAGATTTAATCTTATTCAATTATATCTATAATATTATAAATTAATAATCACAAATATCATTTAGGTTTATTTACTTTTAAATGGGGGGTTATATTACTAGTATATTTTAAAACTAAAAGAAAATTTATTATTTTAATTGGCTTTACCCCTTAATAAAAGAAACTATATATACTATTTATTAAAGATCTTCTCCTGATTTCATTAAAATCATTATTAAAATATTCTAATGGATTAAATCGATTTATAAAATTTGATTTAGTTTTAGGTTGTTCATCTTTTATTAAAACCCTTTTCTTTGTAGTGAATAAATCACTAAAATCATCATTATTATCATATAAAGATCTAAAATTATGTAATGATTTAGATTTATGTTTTAAATTAGATACTATAAAACTATTAGAAATATCAAATACAAAATAATTATTAGTCACACTACTATCTTTATTATTTGTTAATTTAGATGGATTAATAGTAATTATTATCATCTTTTGATAAAGATACTTAAATACGTTATTAATTGAATAAAATTAATTAAATTTTTATCCACTTTTAAATATATAATTTATTATGATTTATCTAATTTTTTTTTAATTTTTTACAATATTATAATTAAATATTTTAATTCTTTTTGCAAGATCTTGTGCATTTTGTATATTTTTAATATTAAGAGTTCTAATTAAATCTTTAACCAATTGAGGTAATTCATTTCTATTAATATCTATTAAATTAATATTAAATTTATTAAAATATTGATTTAAATTTAAATTATTAAAATGTTTAGGTATAAATATAGTATATTCTTTATTTTTAGTATCTATATCTAATTTAAAATCATTTATAAATTTTTTAGGATAGATTTCTTCAAAATCTTTTAATTTATAATCTTGTGAAAAAAATATACTTTTTTTTTCTGAATATTCTTGTTTTCCTGTACCTAAAGCGGGTTTAAATAATTCATTTTTATCTATATTTATTTTAGTTGCAGATATTTTAGGAGTAGTTAACTTTCTTAATGAAGCAATGTTTGGATTATTATAAGAAGTTTCATAATAAAGATAATCTCTTATTAAATCTAACATAAAGGTAAAATAAAATTTTCTAGTTAATTTACCATCATTTATTTCATTTAAATTAAATGTAGAAATAGAACATTCATCTTCATGAAATATTCTATATGATTTATTATTAAATGTAAAAAATAAATCCTCTTTACCATCAATAGTTTTTATATTAGGATTACTTGAATTTATTAAATATCTTTCTATTCTTACAGTTCTAAAATCTATAAATAATATAAATGAAAAATAATCATAACTTTTAAATGTTTCATTATGAATAATTTTTTTATTAAAAGCTAATACTGCACCTATTATATTTTCATATTTTAAATCTGTACCAAGTAAATAATTTTTTAAATTTGTTTTCATTTTTCTTTTTAATTCTTATTTTTTTAATTTTATTAAGTAAAAATAATTCTTCACTATTTTATAAATAGATATTAGATTCGTTACTTAAAATATATAAATATTTTTATTTATATACTCTTTTAAAATTAATTTTTACAAATATAATTAAATATTAAAAAATATAAAAGAGAGTATATTAAATTTTAAATATAATTTTGTATACTATGAAAATAACGTTATCAATATTTCATAAATATGAGTGAGATGAACTTTTATTTTCTTCTAAAAATAAACAATAATAAAGATGACAAACAACAATTTACTTCGTGTCGGAACTTGGATTAATTACAAAATTAATATATCTAATAATTTATTAACTAAAGAATTAATTAATCAGAAATTACTTATCTATTGAACGCAATAATGAATAAATTAAATAAAGATCAATTTATTATTATATTATTTAGAATTAAGTTTACAAATGGTAATTATGCTACATTAACAAATCTTCAAAAAATAAATAATTCACAAGAATGTTTTAATGATTTATTAAAATTATATCAAAATACTTTAGATATTAAATCAGAAGAATATAATTCTAATGAAATAATTAGTATAATCTTTTCATATAAAATTATACCTCAAGATAAACTAATAAATAATAAAACAAAAATAGATGTAAAAATTAAACAAATGAAAGTTAATAATTATAAACTTTATGGATATAATTTACCTACTACAATGGATTATAATTCATGAGGAACAATAACAAAAAAATATGATAATATAATTTTAATTTTAAAAAAAATAATAGTAATTTATTATATAAAATAGAAACTTACATTAGTTATAATAAAATTGAAGTATTAGGTGATGGAAAAACTATATTAACATTTTTTGATTATTCAAATGATAGTAATAATTTAGGTACATTTAGAAGAAAAATTAATAATCATGAATATATATTTATTAATGGTGAATTAAAACTCAAAAAACTAATTAGAAAAACTTCAATTTAAAACCTATAAAAACTAATAAAGATATAATTAATAATTTTATTACTTTAGATATTGAAGATAGAACTATTGATGTTAAAATTAAACCTGTCATATCTCTAAATGTATTAGTTAGTAATAGTCTAAATATACTTTATTAAATGAAAGCTAAATACACGTTAAATAATCTTTTAAATAAAGTTGCTTTTTTTTAAACATTTATCCCAATCAGTGTAAATAACATTTAAAATATTTCTTACTACTACAAGATTATAATTATCTAATGATGGAAAATCTCTAATGTGGAATCCTTGCATTAAAACTCCTTAACTTTCATAATACTCTAATTGTAGGTATAAATCCTACTGTCATAATTAATGGAAACACATTTGTAAATAATGTCTTAAATAATTTTATGAAAATAGAATCACCTCCCATGAATTTAATTAAATTTGTAATTATAAATCTAGCTATTATAAATTGATATCTAATCATTAATATTACATAATGATAAAATAATTTAGCTCTTTTATAACAATTTATTAAATATTTAAAATTTAATAGAAAATTATTCAAGTTATCCTTACTTAAATAAATTTTATAAAAATAAATTATAAAATATTACGAGCCCTTCCAGATTCGAACTGGGACCATCCTAATTGACAATCAGGTACTCTACCTATTAAGCTAAGGGCCCTTTAAAATATAAAAACAGAATAATTATATATTTTAATTCATATATATTATAAATATAATGCTATACATATGTAATTAAACTTAATTTAAATTATTATATATTAGATATATTAATATATTTTCCTTAAGTTTTATTATTAATATTAATAATTCAATTATTTATATTAGTTATAATATAATACTATTACTGTCTAATTAATATAATTTTCAATTTAACAAGAGTGAGGTGATTCGAACACCTACCAGAGATTTTGGAGATCGCTGTACTAACCAATTAATACTACACTCTTAATATTAAACTTAATTATTTATTAGTACTTATGTAAAATAAATATTTAATTTATTTAACTTTATATTTATTACTTATTTAGTTTATATAAACTATTATTTAATTTATAATTAATTACTTATTTGATTTTATATATATTATTTATAGATAGATAGATAAATTTACTATTTTAATAAATATAAAAGCTAAACTATATTTAATTCTTTTTCAATCAATATTTTTATTTATTAATTTTAATAAATTATAAGTAATATAGCTACTAATAAATAAATTAACTTACTTAAATTACTAACATTTTATAATAAAACATTTTTAATTTTAATAAAACATTTAATCCAATTTAATTTATTAAATCATAATTTAAATTATAAATATATTTTACAATGGTTTACTTAAATTAATCTTTTATTTATATTATCAATATTACTAAAATTAAATATTACATCTTATTTATTATATTAAATTAAACTTATTTAAATAAAATATATTTTTTGTTTTTATTAAATAAATTATTAATTTTAACAATTTATATTCAACTATTAAATATAAAAATATTGTACAGTTTTCAATAAAATTAAATTTACGAGTAATCAGATTCGAACTGATGATATCTACTTGGAAGGTAGAAGCTATACCAACTTAACTATACTCGTTTATTTATTTAATTTTAGTATAATTCTACTTTATTCTATTCTTTTAAATTATTTTTATTTTCTTTCTTTCTTTCTTTCTTTCTTTCTTGTTATTTTATTATACTTTATATTATATTTTCTTATACACCTATGCTATGTCCAATTTAATGCCATTTTAAATAATTAAATATTATAATGATATGAGTAATATTAATTTATCAAATTTTTTTGGTCTTACATTAGTTCAAATTAATTACCCTAAAAATATGCTAAGACCAGACTTACCTTATAAACATGAAGGTAAACTATTTATCTTACAGGAGATTGGATAGGCGTATATTTTTCTGATGAGTTAAAAGCTGTACAAAAACTTGGATATGATATAACTTTAATTAAAGGTTATGAATTTAGTAAAGTTGATTTATTTAGCAAATATATTGATCATTTTTTTTCTAAAAAGAAATATTCATCTGGAGCTACTAGATTTATCGCTAAAATGCATCTTAATCAATTATACGGCTACTTTGGTAGAAAACAAGAACTAATAGAAACAATTAATGTATTTAATAAAGACTTAAATCTTTATGTTGGTTGTAGAATTATTAAAGCAATTATTAGAATTAATGATGATATATCTACAATTTTACTACATTGCAATCTAAATCAAGAATTAATTAATGAATTAAATTCTAAATTTAAATTATAATTAACAGTAGAACTATAAAAATATAATATTAATTAATACTTTATATTTAAATTATAAATAGAGGATTATTAAATAGTAAGGTAGAGGGGGGGTTAAATATTTAGTATAATATAAAACAAAATAATAAATTATATTTGTAAATTAATAAGGAGCTATATCAAATGCGACTAATATACTAGGAACAAGTATAATAAAAGCAACTGCTACAGGTAAAAGATTTAACCAACATAATTCAATTAATTGATCATATCTTAATCTTGGTAGTGTGGCTCTAAACCAAACAAACATAAAACAAAATACACAAGTTTTAATACCTAAAATTATAGATTGAATGTTAATAAAAGAATTATTAACAAATAGCTCAGGCATATTATATCCACCTAGAAATAAAATAGCAGTAATACAACTGAATAATACAATTGAACTATATTCTCCAAGGAAGAAGAAAACAAATGGAACCGAACTATGTTCAGTAAAGAAACCAGCAACTAATTCAGATTCAGCTTCTTGTAAATCAAAAGGTGTTCTAGATGTTTCAGCTAAAATAGAAATAAAATAAAATATAAATACAGGTAATAAAGGAACAATAAACCATATCGATTGTTGATGTTCGATAATCGTAGTAAAATTAAGTGAACCTGTAAGTAAAATTATTATCAAAATAGCAGAACTTAAAATTAATTCATATGATATCATAGCTGCTGTTGATCGAAGTGAACCTAAAAAAGCATATTTAGAATTAGCAGACCAACCAGCAAAAAGTACACCATATATACCTAAAGAAGATAGTGCTAAAGTGTATAAAATTCCTAATGAAAAATCAGATAAAGTTAAACCTTGACCGAATGGTATAATACCCCAACCTAATAGACTAAACACTAATGTAGATACAGGTGCTAAGTAAAATAATACTTTATTAGATTGAGAAGGAATTATTGTTTCTTTAAGAATTAATTTCAAAGCATCACTAAATGGTTGTAGTATTCCATAGTAACCTACAGTATTAGGTCCTACTCTTCTTTGATGAGCTGCTAATTGTTTTCTTTCTATTATAGTCATAAAAGCTACAGAAAGTAATACTGGTAATAAAACACATAAAACGTCAATTAAATTTATTAATAAATTTAAAATCGTTAATGTTATATTATTGTTTATCATTTTTTATTTTTATCTATATTTGTTATTACTTTCTTTATTATTGATTTTAATATTTAATTTTTATAATTTTAATGAAAGTATTGTATTATTTATTTTTCAATAACACAGCCAAGATAATATATCAAGGAATTATTCTAATTAGAGAATTTTAAAGTAAATATTTTTTAATAATGTTAAACTATTTATCTTAATATTATATTTAATAATAATAGAATTATATTTAATAATAATATTATATCTAAGATTATAGTAAAATTAATATTATATCGATTTATTAAATTACATATTAGTACTATTTCAATTATCTTAATTGATTATATAGTTTAATTGTTTTTCGATTAATAATTTAATTAGTTTTGTATTTATATCTATAAATTAAAATATTATTTAATATAAATTCAGTATTTAATAAATTTTAAATATTTAAAAATAACTTTTATAGTAAAATTTGTAAGTAAACTAATATTTATTTAAGAACAAAAAATATTATTTAATAAATTAAGAATACATTAAAACTATTATATTAATTATTAAAATTAAGATTACATTAAAAGAGTTTAATATTTAGTATTATATAATTATAAATGAAAATAAATTAATTTATTTAAAAAGTAAATATTAAATTTTAATATATAATAGTTATTTATTTTTATAAAATAATATAATTAATATAAATTTTAAATAAATATAAAATATAATCTAAATTTTTATATTTGAATTAATAAATATTAATTTAATATTTTATTTATTAATATATTTTTAAACACTGTAACTATAAGACATTCACATAATATTAAATATTATTTAAATTAACTATTACTATTTATACCTAAGGATATCTAAATAGTAAATAATAAATATTAAAACCTTCTTCTTATAAAATTTATATTGTATATTAAAACCAAAAAAATAAATTAATTTTATAATTTGTATATATTGTTAACAAATATATTTATTTAAATCTAATATACTAATAGTTATAATATTATTAATTTATCTAATTCAATATAATTGGTATACTATATTTGTTTTATGTTAATTAACATAAATAAAGTATTATAGTTCTAATATTTAATTAGTGTTAACATTTTATAATTTTAATAGTATAAATTTTATTTTAGATCAGTTATCATAACATTCTAATTTATTAATAAACAAAGATAGTTAAAAATAAATATTAATTAATCTTTAATTATACTATCTTTATATTATTAATATAATTGAATATAGAATATTAATAATTTACAAATTAAAAAAGTTTACTTATTACATAATATTTAAATTTAATATTTATTTTTAATTTAACATATTACTATAATTATTATACTTAACATTGACTACTCTTATTAATAGAATGGTTAAATTTATTTTATTATTTTATTTATTAACATATAATATAAATTTATTCTCTTTTGGATTCGAACCAAAATTAACACTTTAGAAGAATGCTGTTCTACCATTAAACTAAGAGAATATAATACTTAATAATCTAAACGCTAATATTATTCATATATAAACAATAAATATTATTAACATAATTTAATTTTTAATATTACCTTTCACTTTAAATTTGCTAATAGTTATTATAATAATTATTCTTAATATATAAAAATAAATTTTAAATGTTTGTTAATTAATCAAAATTTACATTGAAAGATTCAAGTTAAATTATTTACTTTACAATAACTATACTTTTACTTTTAATAAATAAATAAATAAATAAATAAATAAATAAATAACTTCAATAGATTTATTTAAAATGTACTTGTTAATATAATATTGAAAACTATTTTAAATAAAATTTACTATTTTACTAATAATGCAATTATTAATAAATAAAAACAGAGTAATAAACATAAGATTTATTTTTAATGTAAAAATAAATACCTTTAATAAAATATATTATTGTAATATAATTTATTATATTATTGACTGGTAGTATTATAATTATTCATAGTTAAATAAATAATTTTATATTATTTTTTATAATTAAATATAAAATTTTCTTTATTTTATTATATTTATATATAATAAATTTAATTATAAAATGTAGGGGGTTATTTAGTTAGAATTATATTTAAATTAAATTATTTATTTTCTGATTATACAAATATAATAAATAGAAAAGATTATGAAAATACCTATATAAATCTTCTATTATTAATTAATAATAATAAAGTTATATTATATATAATATTTTATAATATTATAAAATCTAGAATATTTATTTTCATAATCTCCTTTTTAATCTAAACTGTAATAATATAATAATTATAGAAAGTATAGCTACTAAATTTAATTAATATTATACTATATTAATATTGAAGATTATATTATCAATAATATTAATATCTTAAATATGATAATAATTAAAAATAATAAAAAAAGGATTGAGAATAATTATAATTAATTAAATAGAGTGAGTGATATAATTAAGATTTATTACTTAATTTAGTTATATACATTCTTATTACTTGTTGAAATGTAAATAGAGGTAAAATATATTTAGAAAAAATATAAATTAATGCTAATAAAGTGAAAAATGAAAAAGATAATTGATTTAAAAAATAAAATGGAATTAGTTGAGGCATAATTAATTTATTGTATAAATATAAGGCTCTTAAAATTGAAGAACTATCTCTGCTTAATTAGGCAATAAATAATGAAAATTCACTATTTGTCAAAATGAGATATTGAGGGTATCTTAAATTTTATTATTAATTATTAATAATAAAAATATAAAGAAATTGTTATAATAAATTGTTTAATAGTATTAAATAATAAAATTTAATTATCTATTATATATTATATGTTATAATAAATATTTCTAATTAATATATGAATTATATTAACTTTATAAATATAATACTTATTATATTTATTTTTTTAATTATAAATATATTATATTTAATCCTTATTACGAGTTATATATGGGTAATAGTTAACTATTATTATTATTAAACCTATTCATTCTTTTATGATAATTAATTTATATTTTAAATATAATAATTATAAGAAAAATAACAGGTAAATATTATATAATTTATATAATATAAATTTAAGAAAAAGCATATTAAATTGATTTAGATCAATATATGTTTATTTAATATTATTAATAAAAGTAGTTAAATTAATGAATTATATAATGTATATCAATAATTATTCATTCAAATTTAAATAGGCATAGTTTTTAGTGAAATAATTAAATATAATAATATTTATTTTATCTTATGCATGCTATTAATAGTATTATATTACATTATATTATAGTATACAATAAACTGAATAATTTTATGTATTTTATTTTTAGTATTAAATTATTAGGTAAAATTTAATTGTTAATCTTTTTAAATATAAATAATTTAAATATAAATCAGGATTAAATTAAAGTATCAATTGACTTTACTGATTTATTTAATTTAAATAAAATTTATAATTTACATATAAAACTTAAATTATAGAAAACTATTATAATATGAGGGTTAAGTTTACAGATGGTTCTGTAGTAAACCTGCAAAGTTTATCTTATTTAAGGTTCGATTCCTTCTTAACTCTTTAAATTTAGAAAAATAAATAATAAAAATAAATAACTAAATTTATTTTAAATAACATCTTATTGGACTCGAACCAATAAACAGTTGCTTCGAAGGCAAACGCTGTACCAATTCAGCTAAAGATGTATAATTTAATTATAATATATTAAATCATATAATAATAATAATTTAAACAATAATATTATTAAAAAAAATATTATATTAAAAATTTAAAATTTTAAATTACTAAATTTAAACTTATTTAGTAATGTCTTTAATTTTTATATTTAAATATTTGCTTATTAGTATAAGATAAGCAAACAATATTGATTATTAAATTATAAGAATAAATATTTAAATAAAATTAGATTATAAAATATCAATTAAATAAATTCAATAAAAAAAATTAAAAAATATAATGTTATTACATTTATTTAATTTAGAATAAGAATTATAATTAGAATTAGTTTATTAAAATAATGATAAAACATTTAGTGTAAAAATAAATTAATTATAATAAAAATAAATTATAAATAAATAATTAAAATAAAATAATTAAATAAAACACTAAAGGAAAAATTAACATTTTAATCTTTTTTTTGGTTGGTTTATTTTACAGACGAACACTTTAATTTATTTTTAATTTATTTACGAGTAAAGAGACTTGAACTCTTACGATAAAATCATGAATTCCTAAGATTCACCCGGCTACCAATTTCGGCACACTCGTTTTCTTCTTACTTGGTAAATATATTATTTTATGCTATAAAATAACTAATATAAACTATTTTATAAAGAAAGTTAAATGTTAAAATCATTTATTATTATTCATGAGTTAATATTTTTTTAATATTACATATTATATTTTATAAACGGATATATCTTTTTGTATAAATATAGAATAAATAGACAAGTAAAATTAAATAAGTTAATTTATTATTATTATAAATATATTATTATAAATAATTACAAAAAAAATACAAATATAAATTTTATTGTTTATTATTAACGCTAAATAATATCTATAATATTAGTACAACAAATAAATAAATAAATACACATATAAATATATTTATTAATTATATTTATTATTATACATATTCATTACATAATTATCTATATAAATAATAAAGGTTATGACATTGTAAAATAATAACAAAATGAATTAATTATATTTAAAATATAAATAGAAGTAATTACTATTCAATATAATATAAATAATATAGTGAAATCTAAATTATTAATATATTTTGTTTTAATATTTTTATTTTATTTATTTAATTTATTATCATTAATAAATATTTTTTATTAATATTAACACGAGTATTTTAATACTAAAATTATCTAATCTAACTATTATGTTTAAAAATTAAATATTACAAAAATCTTGTTCTTAAGTAATATTTAAAAATATAACTATAATTTAATTTTTAATAATTCTAGATATTTTAATGTTAGTATCATATTTATAATTTATTTATTTTAGTGCAAATACAAATATTATATAAAATTATATTAAATTATATTATATTTAATTAAATTGTATAATACATAATATTAAAATAAGAATATAAATTAAAAAGAATATGATTTATAATGATTGATTTCTATTTATATTAAGGAGTAGAGTAATCGAAACCCTGTCCGTAAAGTGTAAATTTACTGCTAAACCACTCAGCTAACCCCTTTTTAAATTAAAATACAAAATATATAAAATTATATTTAAAATTAGAATAGAATAAAAAATAATATTTAAAGTTAAATAAATTCAATAAATAATTAATATAATGAATAATAATAATTAATATTAAGATAGAGGGGGGGTTAATTGCAATATTTTTTATTTTCCAGCAGCACTTTCCAGTACAGCTACCTTGCTATGACTTTTGAGATGTTACTTAAATGGATTAACTAAAACTAATTAGCTTAACAAAGATGTTTATTAATAATTGACTATATTTAGTTATAATGCTATTCACATAATATACTAAATTTAGCTGTAAACTACACAAATTATTATATCGATTTAAAAATTAATAAATTATATTAATTTACTCAATTAACTATTTAAGATAATAGAATCAAAATAAAAAGTGATATCAATGTAAAAGTTATAATTTCGCTGGAGTTTCCTCCAAATTAAGCTTCTTCCCAGCGACAGACAGTTAGTTCATCACGAATGCTTTCTTCACCGTTGCGCTAGTGATCAACGATTACTCGAAATTCCTTCTTCATGTCGCCGAATTGCAGACGACAATCCGTCAATATTTAATAATTTAACTTTCTTTAATGATTAGCTCCTCCTTATTTCCTTAATATTTTTTAACTTAAATTTATAAGTTCAATGGAATGGTTTCGCATCACTTTGTAAAAGTTTTTGTGGCACGTCTATAGCCCAGTTCATGAGGGCCATAACGACTTGTCTTAGCCCCAAATGAAACTCTATAAGAATCATTAATTGTTAAGTATAAATTAACAATAGGGATTTCGTCCGTTAGTGGAGTTAACCTCACTTCTCACGGCACGGACTGACGACAGCCATGCAACACCTGTATCTAAGTATTTTTTATAATACTCCTTCCTTAATTAAAAGACTCACTATAATATATTTATTAATTTTTATAATTTTTATAATTATTATATTAATATTTAAATATAGAAGGACTGAAGTTTGTATGCAAGAACTGGTAAGGTTTTACGCGGGGTATCGTATTAAATAACATGCTTCACTTCGTTTGCTTCGAGACCGACTAATTTTTTTGGTTTCAACTTTGCAGTCGTACTCGCAAGGCGGAATGGTTAACGTGTTAACATCGCCACCAATTTAAATTTAAACTAGTAACTACCATTCATCGTTGACAGTGAGGGGTATCTGGGTATCTAATCCTATTTCCTATCCTCACCTTCGTTTCTCAGCGTCAATCATTAGTAGAAAAAAGCTTTCGCCATTAGTATTCCACTTAGTATCTAAGGATATCGCCCCTACTCTAAGTATTATTTAACATATCATCTATTTGATTCTAGCTTTAAGTTATTTTATTTTTGCTATTTAAATATAAAACTGTTAAAGCAGCCTACAAACCCTTTACGCCTGATTAGGACGACTAACGTTTGCGTCTCTGGTCTTACCGAGTCTTCTGGCACCAGTTTTGGACAACACTAATAGTAAGGTAATATCATTATTTTCCCTTACTTTATCACAAATTGACACAATTGTGATTTCAGTTAGCTAGTTCACTCTTGCGAGCATTGACTAATATTCTTGACTGCTGGTAGTTAACACTACTTGGGAGATTTCAGTCCCAATGTGGCCATCTGTTCTGTCAAACTTGGCTTTTGATCGTCGGCTTGGGAGGCTTCTACCCTTCCAACTACCTAAACAAAATAAATAGAATCATATAGTGGAAAATTTCCTTTTTTAATAAAATAGCAATTTTATTTTTTATTTCTCCTTTTTACTTCTAATTATTTTATCTAAATTTAAATAAGCTGATTTGAGTTATAAAAATCCCCTATTTATGGGGTCTATAAGGTATCTTATTTATTATACTCACCTTTACACCTTTTCCTTAGTAATATTTAAATTATTTTTAAGTACTCCTACTTTATTTAATTTAAATGATTTTCAGAAAAATGATTTGCATGTCTTAAAACTACTGAAAAACGTTCAATCGGAACCAAAATTAAATTCTTTCCAATTATTAGATAATTAGTTAAAACTATCGTATTATATTTGCTTTATGCAATATTTATTATCTCTTTTAAATTAATAAATATAACAAATTAACAAAAATAAATTATTTTTATATCAATTATTATAAATAAAAACAAGATTTAAATACAATTAATAGATATAAATTTAATTTGGTCCTAGGGGTTAAATATATATTATCAAATAGTATAAATAAATAATTAATACAAATTATTTAAGATTGAACTGGTAACATTTTAAATGCATGGAATGGGATAGGACTAGCTAAAGTCCATTCCAATGAAGTAGCTGTTTGTGTTTCATTATTGAATTGTGCTGTAGAAGTAAAGAATGAAGGCACAGCCCAAGGATTATTAGAGCAATTAGGTTGGTTAGCAAAAATATCGAAAATAATATAACCAAATAAAATAGTAGCTATAACTGAAATTAATGAACCAAAACTAGAAACAGCATTCCATCCACTAAATGCATCAGGGTAATCAGGAATTCTTCTTGGCATCAATTTTTGTTAACATAGGATAATTTAAACCCTATTTCCCAATATTACTACTGGGTTCAGATTATGTCATCAATTATTTATAAATAATTGTTGGGCGCTTGTATCGGGATTATTGTTGAAGTTACTCACCCGTTAATCGTTGAACTCGCTTATTACTTATCATTGTGTTATACAAAATAATACTTCGTAATAAGATAAGCTGCAAGTTTACCTTATTATAGGTATTTCTTGCAATTCACCCAATTTGCAAATAATATACAATTTTTTGTATTATATATTACTGGGGCATATTTAAAAATACTTTAATAAAAATTAATAAAATTAAAAACTAATAATTGCTCACTAATATTAAATAGTTTTTAATTAAAGTATTGAAATTGAATTTTACCCGCTAAACCTAAGAAGTGTTGAGGGAAGAAAGTAAGATTAACACCAACAAATAAAGTCCAAAAATGAATTTGACCTAATAATTCGTTATATGTTTTACCTACTATTTTAGGAGCCCAATAATAAAACCCTGCAAATAAAGCAAAAACGGCTCCCATTGATAACACATAATGGAAGTGTGCAACTACGTAATAAGTATCATGCAATGCAATATCAAGGCTGGCATTAGATAAAACTACTCCAGTTAACCCCCCGATAGTAAATAAAGCTAGGAATCCAATTGTAAACATTAAAGGTGTAGTATATCTTAAACTTCCACCATATAAAGTACCAATCCAAGAGAATATTTTTATTCCAGTTGGAACAGCAATTACCATAGTAGCAGCTGTAAAGTAAGCTCTTGAATCTACATCAAGACCAACACTAAACATATGATGACTTCAAACTAAGAACCCAAGTATTCCAATAGAAAACATAGCATAAACCATCCCGAGATAACCAAATATAGGTTTACCTGAGAAAGTAGATACAATATGACTAACAATACCAAATCCGGGTATAATTAAAATATAAACTTCAGGATGACCAAAAAACCAGAAAAGGTGCTGATATAATATTGGATCTCCACCACCAGCAGGATCATAAAAACTAGTATTAAAATTTCTATCTGTTAATAACATTGTAATTGCCATTTATCTTGTCTCACGAAAATAATAACATGATAATTTTTCTAATAACTCATTATTAGTTATTAAATAGTTATCTCAAGAGTAAAATACTCAAGGTGAGCGCTCTAATATTCACATATTAGGTGGGACTATATCTTATTAATCTAATTTGTAAAAATTTTGTAAATGATCCCAATTAAAATTAGTTCTCTTATCATTCATATTTAATTTAATTTTTGTAATTTCTTGTATATTTAACATTTGTTGACCTGATTTAAAATAATCTAAAACTTTTAACCAATCAATTTGATCTAAATATTTAGAACCAAATAAAGGATAATTTAAAAGATATTTTTCTACTAAAATATTACCTTTTAAACTAGTTGTTCTTAATCTATATTGTGGATTCTTACTTTCCATTTTAAAACCTTTTACATTAGTTAAGAAAATAGTAGCTATATCTTCTAAAAAATATAAATTATCTCTATCATTATGATCTTTTTGTCTTTGACTTATTTCTAATTTACACTCTAATTTATTGTATTTGCCAGGTAATTTTGTAATTGAAGTTCGAACAGAAAAATGACCATCTGCTTCTATAAATCCTGATAACCAACTATTAGAGTTTAATGAACTATTATCTTTATTTAATTTATCAATATTTAAATTTTTATCTTTATTGTTTAATCAATCAATTAATTTATGAAAAGCATAAAGTTTAGGAGTTCTCATTTTACCATTAATCAATTTTACAATAAAAATTAAACCTAAAATATTATTAATAGTTAAAATATAAGCATTAACACCTTTTTTTCTAGATAGAGATCCATTTCCTAAATTTTTTTGAATCAACATAGCTAAAGGTAAGTCTTTTAGATTAAATACAATTTGTATTGATGGATAATTAAGTTTATTATTTTTGTTTCTATCAGTTTTTGGTACAAAAATTGTTCCATCACCCTCTATTAATCCTGAAAGATAATAACTAAAATTTTCATTTGTATTATTAGAAATATTTTGTCTAGAACTTATTAAACATGTACAAGTTTGAAAAAAATATAAATTTATCTCATTTACATTTAAATTACAAAAGATGAATTCTGGCGTATAGTCTCTGAGGATCCCTAACTGATTAAAAATAGTGAGGTTTCCTGCTGATTGTCTTATTTTATTTAATAAGAGTTCCCAGCAAATAGCCAAATTTAAATCCGGCGCAGAAAATACTGTATGTTCACCGGCCAATACTGGTAATGCTAATAATAATAAAATTGCAGTTACAAATATAGCCCACACAAATAATGGTAATTTATGTAGACTCATTCCGTTAGTTCTCATATTAAGTACAGTAGTTATAAAATTAATAGCACCTAATAAAGAAGAAACTCCAGCAAGGTGTAAACTGAAGATTGCAAGATCAACACTTCCACCGGAGTGAGATTGTATACTAGATAATGGAGGATAAACTGTCCATCCAGTACCAGCTCCGTTTTCCACTAATGAACTAACAAGAAGTAATATAAGTGAAGGTGGTAACAACCAAAATGAAACATTATTTAATCGAGGGAATGCCATCAATATTATTATCGTAGTGTTTTTAATAACTACTTCCTAGTATCTCTACTAGGTTTAGACTATGTCATCATCTTTATATCTATAAATTTATAAATTTTAATACATAAAGATGTAGGGCGCTCGTGTCCGGATTATTGTTAGTGCAACTCACCGATTAGTCGTTGAACTTTCCTAAATCGAATTTCTAGATGATAAATATCACCAAGTCAAAAATGACAAGAAAGCACTGATCTAGACTTAGATGCAAATTGTCTGTAAACTTTTTACAGATTTCCTTGCAATTCACCCTTTACTATTCCAAATGTCACCATTTGGAAGGACTATATTAAATAAGTATTTAATATATTTAATATTCTCCAATCAAACTAGTAAGATTCAAGTTTATTCAAATGGTCTCAATTATAGTATGTACGATTAGAATTCATACCATTCATCAGAGTCTTAATGTAAGTTCGTGCCTCTAAAGTTATATGACGATTGTCTAATATCATTGAATGACATATCTTTAAATCATTATAATTTAGAAATTTACTACTAAAAAGAGGATATTTGTCTAAGTATTTAATTAATTCTATAAATTTTTCTGGTTTATTAATAAAAATAAGGTGATATCTATTACCATGATGAACACTAGTGTTAATAGTAACTTTTAGTGATAAACAAATATTATTAATGATTTCAAAATAGGATGCTCCTGTTATATTATCATGTTGCTGTTGTTCTAGACGCATTCGTACTTCTACTCAATCATTTGAAGATTCTATTATGTTTTTTCGGATATTTATATCAAAGTATCCTCCTGCATCTATTAATCCAGATAATCATGCATTTTCTAGAATAGGACTAGTATTTTTATCATAAATAAAAAATTCCTCTCCTGTATACGTTTCAAGCCAATTAATTACATCATTAAAATATTCTAATTTAGGTGTTCGAAGATGTCCGTTCATCAAAGATACGATATTCATTAGTTCAGGAATATTACTAATTGTTAATATATAAACATGCTTTGCTAATTTAGGACGAATAATACCACCAACTAATTTTTTTATTAATAAGACTAAAGGATAGTCTTCTTCAGCAAATGTAATAGATAATTTTGGAGTATGTTTATCAACAGTTGGTGATTTGGAAGTATTAGGCATTGAAATATGACCATTTCCTTCTCATAGACCAGCTAAATAAGCTCCCAGTCTTGAAGGAGAATGTACTATACTAAAATATCGTATATACTTATTATAATCAGGCGCTCCTATTTGTACAGGCAATAAATAATTACCAAAACCTCCCACAAGCCCAGGCATAACCATAAAAAATATCATAATAAAGGCATGAGCAGAGATTATCACATTAAATAATTGATGATCACCTTGTAAAAATTGTACTCCTGGTGCTGCTAATTCTAAACGAATCAACACGGAAAAGGCTGTTCCGATCATACCAGCAAAAACTGAAAAAATTAGATATAATGTACCTATTTCTTTGGCATTTGTCGAATAAAGCCAGTTCAC